CTACTCAATAACTATGTCAAGGGAGAAAGTATAGAAGATTATTAATTAAATTAAGAAAATGATTTCTGGGGCTGTTTTTACAATAAATTACCTTATTTAAGTTTTGGTTAAACTTGTCAGTATAAACTTTTAACAGTTACAATACAAATTGTATTTATTATTAAGTTTTTAATTAAAATGACTGTTTTAGTAATTGGGGGTACTGGAACCTTAGGGCGCCAGATCGTAAAAACTGCACTAGACGAAGGTTATTCAGTACGTTGTTTAGTTCGAAACTTACGACGTGGTTCATTTTTAAAAGATTGGGGTGCTGAGCTCGTGTATGGGGATTTATCGTTACCAGAAACTATCCCACCTTCTTTTAAAGGTGTGAATATCGTAATTGATGCTGCAACTGTTCGTCCAACTGACAGTTATTCAGCCGAAAAAATTGATTGGAAGGGGAAGTTGGCTTTGATTGAGACAGCAAAATTAGCTCAAATTAAAAAATTTATTTCATTCTCTACTGTAGATGCAGCGCAAAATTCCGCTATTCCTTTACTCGATTTAAAATTAAAATTGGTGCAAGCACTAGAAAAATCAAACCTAAATTATACGGTATTTCAATGCTCCGGCTTTTTCCAAGGTTTAATTAGCCAATATGCTATCCCTACATTAGAGAAGCAAACGATTTGGTTGTTGGGTGATATGTATCCCGCAGCTTATATTGATACGCAAGATGCTGCGAAAATTGTAATCGCTAATTTAAAAGAACAAAGTTCAGAGAAAATACAAAATTTAGTTGGTGTAAAAAATTGGACACCGCAGGAAATTGTACAAATTTGCGAGCGTTTCTCGGGTGAACAAGCAAAAATTTCTTATTTACCCTCTTTTCTTTTAACGATTTTACGTCTAATTCTTCGTTCATTAGAATTTACATGGAATATTGCAGATCGATTACAGTTTTCAGAAATTAAACAGCAAAACAAAGTCGTAACGCGTACGAATGATAATTTGTTAACATTAGAGCAATATCTGCAAGAATATTTCTCGAAGATTTTAAAAAAATTAAAAGAAACAAGTTACCAACAACAAAATACGGATATTTCCTTCTTATAGGTTTTAGTTCTCAGTTTTTATTTTATCGTTGACGGTTGTACATTCATAATGTAATATCTAAGTGGATATATTTAATCCCTTAGGAAGGGACTGTAGTTCAATTGGTTAGAGCACCGCCCTGTCACGGCGGAAGTTGCGGGTTCGAGTCCCGTCAGTCCCGAGATTTGTTGTTATCTATTTTAATTGCTAAAAAATTTAGAAAGATCTTGGGCAATAATATTGCTCAAGATCTTTCTAAATTTTTTATGAGGTTTTATAAACTCTTAATTTCAACATCGACACCGGCTGCAAGATCTAATTTTCGTAGATTTTCCATGACATCATCTGTTGGTTTATAAACATCAATGATTTTTTTGTGTGTTCGCATTTCGAAGTGTTCACGCGCATCTTTATTTACGTGCGGAGATCTTAGTACACAATAAATACGTCGTTTTGTCGGAAGTGGGATTGGACCAATCGCTTTTACACCTCCAGTTTCTACTGCGTTAATAATTTGTGTACACGAATCATTTAATAAACTAGTTTCATATGCTTTAAGTGCAATACGAAGTTTTTGGATACCCATAAAATTGACGAGTAATATTATTCTAAAATTTTTGAAACAACTCCTGCACCTACTGTTCTACCACCCTCACGAATTGCGAATCGCATTCCTTGCTCAATTGCAATTGGGTTAATAAGTTCAGCTGTCATTTTAATACGGTCACCTGGCATAACCATTTCGGCTGCACTACCGTCATCTCCCGTAAATTGTACAATTGTTCCTGTTACATCAGTTGTACGTACATAGAATTGAGGTCGGTAACCAGTAAAGAATGGAGTATGACGACCACCTTCATCTTTACCTAACACATAAACTTCTGCCTCGAACTTTTTGTGAGGACTAATTGTACCTGGTTGAGCTAACACCATGCCTCGTTCGATATCGGTCTTTTGAACACCACGGATTAAAATTCCAACATTATCACCAGCCATTCCTTCATCCAGAGTCTTCTGGAACATCTCAATACCAGTTACTGTTGTTGTTTGCGTATCTTTTAGACCTACGATTTCGATAGTATCACCAATTTTTAGAATACCTCTTTCGATTCGTCCAGTAGCTACAGTACCACGACCTGTAATTGAGAAAACATCTTCTACCGCCATTAGGAATGTTTTTTCTGTATCTCGTTCTGGTGCTGGAATGTAATTATCTACTGATTCCATTAAATCGAAAATTTTATCCACCCACTTGTCATCACCTTTTGCTTTAGGACCGCCTTCTACTGCTTGTAAAGCTAAAAGAGCAGAACCAGAAACAAATGGAATCTCATCACCAGGGAAATCATAGTTTTCTAGTAATTCTTGTACTTCTAATTCTACTAATTCAAGTAGTTCTTCATCATCTACTTGATCAGCTTTGTTTAAAAATACCACTAGGTGAGGTACACCAACTTGTTTTGCTAATAAGATATGCTCACGTGTTTGAGGCATTGGGCCATCAGCAGCTGATACAACTAAGATACCTCCATCCATCTGTGCTGCACCAGTAATCATGTTTTTTACATAATCTGCGTGACCAGGACAATCTACGTGTGCATAATGACGCGTTTCTGTTTCGTATTCTACGTGTGCTGTATTGATTGTAATACCACGAGCTTTTTCTTCAGGAGCAGAATCAATTAGGCTGATATCTTTTTTACTCCCTGAATAAACTGCTAATGTTGCTGAAATAGCAGCTGTTAATGTAGTTTTTCCGTGATCTACGTGACCAATAGTTCCAATATTTACGTGAGGCTTTGATCGTTCGAATTTTTCGCGAGCCATAAAATCAAATTAAATTATTTAAACTTTTTATTTTCCAATACTTTTGGCGTTGGTAAAGATGCTTTAAAATCTTTCCTTAATATCTAAAATGTGCAAAAGCTTTATTTGCTTCCGCCATTTTGTGTGTTTGTTCTTTTCTTCGAATAGAGCCACCTGCATTTTTAGCAGCATCTATTATCTCATTCGCTAATTTAGAGGCCATACCTCTTCCTGATCTTTCTCGTGCGAACTCAATTAACCATTTCAAAGAAATATTCGTTCCTCTGTAGGCACGAATTTCAATTGGTACTTGATAAGTGGAACCCCCCACTCTACGAGCTTTTACTTCTACTTGGGGAGTTACATTAGTGACTGCTTTTTCCAATAATAAAATTGGATTTTCGTTTGTTTTCTCGGCAATTATTTCTAATGCTGTATAAACAATTTTTTGTGCAACGGATTTTTTCCCTGATTTTAAAACTCGTATAACTAGTAAATTTACTAGCCGACTATTGTAGATCGGATCCGGTTGGGCTAAAACTCTTTTTGATTTACTTCTACGTGACATAATGGGATTGATTAATATTACAAAAAACCGGCTTGTTAATCACCTTTTGGCCTTTTACCACCATATTTTGATCTTCCTTGCTTACGATCCTTCACTCCACTAGCGTCAAGTGAGCCGCGAACAACGTGATATCGGCAACCTGGTAAATCTTTAACTCGGCCTCCACGGATTAAAACAACGGAGTGTTCTTGAATATTATGTCCAATTCCAGGAATATATGCAGTTACTTCAAATCCTGACGTTAGTCGAACTCTTGCAACTTTACGTAAAGCAGAATTTGGTTTTTTTGGTGTTGTTGTATAAACACGCGTACAAACACCTCTTCGTTGAGGGCACGACTTTAAAGCCGGTGATTTTGTCTTTTTTTCACTGGTCTGGCGTTCAAACCTTACTAATTGTTGAATCGTTGGCATATTAGATTTTTAGTTATTGAGTTTCCATCCCATACTTACGCATAAAACGTTCAACCCGTCCTTCTGTGTCAATGATAGTTTGTGAACCTGTATAAAAAGGATGGTTTCCTGACCAAATATCGACATTTAGTGTTGGTTTTGTTGCTCCCACCTTCATCACAAGTTGCCCATCACAGTAAACTTTTGCATTCGGGTACCAGTCTGGATGTATTGCAGATTTTGGCATTTTGTAATTAATAAATTTTAAATTAACGTTTAGAAAATTGTGGAGCTTTTCGTGCTTTACGTAAACCGTACTTCTTACGTTCTTTCGCGCGGTAATCCCGAGTTAAATAACCATGGGGTTTTAGATTCTCTCTCTTTTCACTTGACATTGTGCAAATTGCACGAGCTAAACCCAATTTAACAGCATCGGTTTGCCCTTTTATACCACCCCCTTTAGCCGTAATATGAAGATCATAGTCATTTTCTAGCCCTAAAGCTAGTAAGGGGCCACGTAATGTGCTAAGGTATTCGGAATTATAATTAAAATACGTTTCACCTGGTTTTTTGTTTACTGTGATGATACCAGTCCCAGGTTGTAATTTTACTTTAGCAGTGGCTTCTTTTCGCCTTCCAACTGCTGTGTATGATATTGTTGACATTTAATTCACTTATTTTATATTGCTAATTTAAAGTCAAATTAAAACGTTCGTGTAAATTCTCACAAACTTCATTTGCTGATTTTTGACCGAAATTTTTAAACTCTAAAAGATTCTCTTTTGAATATTTTAGCAATTCCCCTAATGTATGAATTTGTGCTCTTTTAAGGCAATTGTAGGCGCGTACAGAGAGTTCTAACTCTTCAATTAAAACCCCTGTAACGTCTGTTTGAGAAACTTGGACAATATTTTCTACTTCCGTTGGAAATTCTGCTGTTAGATCGGCACTATTTACCAACTTAAAAAGGCTGCTTAGTCTTTCTGCAGCTAAATTTAGAGCCTCAAGCGGTAAAATACTACCGTTGGTCTCTATTTCAATTATCAGGCGCTCTTTTTCTAGGCGCTCTTTGCTACTAGAGGTTTCGACAAAGAAATTTACTTTTTTAATTGGTGTAAAGACCGCATCCACAGCTAAGAATCCGCGTGGATTATTTGACGCTGTTTTTTCACTTAAAACATAACTTTCTCCTTGTTCAAGGATAAATTCCATTTCTAAGTGACTAAAATCAGTTATTGTCGCTATATATTGTTGTGGATCGATTAATTCCAGATCTGTTGGTATATCAATATCCCCAGCTGTAACAATACATGGCCCCTGAATATTTAGACGTGTAATAATTGGCTCATTTAAGTTACCTTTAAAAACGAGCTGTTTTAAATTTAACAAAATTTCTAATGCGTCTTCTTTGACACCTGGTATAACAGAAAACTCATGGTCTACCCCAGAAATTCGTGTACCCACAATTGCTGTTCCAGGAATATTAGATAATAGTGTTCGCCTTAAGGCATTACCAATCGTTATACCTTGACCTTTTGATAAAGGTTCAATACAAAATTTAGCTACATTTTCTGTAGCTGCTTTTTGTGCGGATTCTAAGCACTGTACTTGAAACATAACGTCTATTACAGAAGTGTTAGTATTAATATACTTGCTTGTACTAATCTGTTTTTATACACGTCGTTTTTTGGGTGGTCGGCAGCCATTGTGAGGGACAGGTGTAATATCCTTAATTAGTAAGACCTCTAATCCACAACTTTGTAAAGCTCGAATTGCAGTCTCTCGACCATTTCCAGGTCCACTAATAATAACTTCGGCTTGTTTCATGCCTTGTTCCACAGCCATGGACCCTACTTTTTCAGCAGCTGATTGAGCAGCAAAAGGTGTACTTTTTTTTGCTCCCTTAAATCCACAACCACCAGCTGACGCCCAAAATAACGTATTACCTTGTTTATCGGTAATATTAACAATGGTGTTGTTAAACGTCGATTTTATATTAACGATTCCTGCATTTACAGTCTTTTTAGACTTTTTACTCGTAAATCGCTTAACTTGTTTAATCATATTAAATTAAAAATACATTCTTAATGTCCGAGTTTTAGCCTTAACGTCCTTTTTTCTTCGCTACAGCCGTTTTAACTTTACCCTTTCTTGTTCGCGCATTTGTTCGTGTTCGTTGTCCACGTACTGGCAAATTAACACGGTGGCGTCTTCCTGCAGCTGAACCAATTTCCGTTAGTCGTTTAATGTTTAATGAATAAACTCGTCTTAAATCCCCTTCGGTTTGGTAACTTTCATCAATAATAGTTCTTAGTGACGAAACTTGTTCGTCTGTGAGATCCGAACAGCGAATATCTGGTGAAAGATTTGCTGTCGTTAAAATTTTGTCTGCGCTTGTATTTCCGATTCCAAATATTGAAGTTAGTCCAATTTGGATTCGTTTGTTACGTGGCAGGTCTACCCCAGAAATACGTACCATTTATATACTCTTTTTTACTTACGCTTCATTTTTGCTCGTCCTTGTCGAACTTTAAGTCTTGGGTCGCTTTTACAAATTAAGTAAATTCGTCCACGTCGTTTAACAACCTGGCAATCTTTGGACCGCTTTTTAAGACTCCCAATCGAGCTTACAACTTTCATGATTTAATTTTGGTTATAATTTTTAGTCGCGTATTAAACCATTAACTAATTAAATAGTTTATTTTATGTATGCAAAAACAGGTTAAAAACCTCATTTTGCTAATTTTAGCATAGTCGAATTAGTTAAAAAAGTCTACGCTTATTTCAACCCTTCGTATCTTGTTGAGACTAAATACCCAGTTATCTGTGATGTTGTATCCGTGATTACCCCGATTAAAATTAATAAGGATGTTAAATTCTTAAATAAACCAAATTGAATAAAGTTTCCAACGAATAATGGAAAGAAAGCTAAAAAAGCTAAAAATAACCCCCCGATAAACGCTAGTCGATTTATTACTTTTTCAAGATATTTTGTTGTTTCTTTTCCTTGTCTTATTCCTGGGATACTGTATGCCATTTTTCCTAAATTTTCGGACATATCTTTCGGTTTAAGAACTAGCGATACATAAAAACAACTAAAAAAGATAACAAGTACAAAATTTATACCAAACGAGTAAATGGTCAGCAATTTACTTGCCAATCCAGCTGCATTAGTTAAAAGTGCTGAACTTAATAATATTTGGGCTGGGTACATGAAAACAACAGCAATTGTCGAACTAAATACTAGGGGCATAATACCGCCTTGGTTAAGTTTTAACGGAATAAAGCTATTGTTTGCTAGACGTTCGGATTGCGTTTGTGCACTTGTTGTTAAGTTTAATTGTTTCGCAGAAACGATAGTAATTTTTTTATACGATTCTTGAAAGAAAATAATAATTAAAACAATTCCGAGGTAAATTCCCAGTCCAGTTAATAATAATGGTATTGCACTAGCTAAATTCGCAGCCGAAAAAGTTTTACTTAGCGAGCTCAGATTATTCGGTATCCCACCAACGATATTAATAAAAATAATCATTGAGGATCCATTTCCTAAACTTTCTTCAGTAATTAATTCAGCAAACCACATTGATAAAATTGAGCCTACTGTTAAGGAAAGTACGATTTCAAGTCCCAGTTTTAAGCTCCAACCAAATGTTATAGGCTTAATTAAAAAGAATGCAATGGCCGAACTTAGTACTATTGCCCAAATACATGTTAAATATCTTGTGTATCGACTAATTTGTTGGCGCCCTAGTTCTCCTTCCTCTTTTTGCAATCTTTCGAGATTGGGAAAAAGAGGTGTTAAGAGTTGGATGATAATCGATGCGTTAATATAAGGCAGGATTCCCAACGAGCCGATTCCCAGAAATGAATTTCCGACAAGTGTTTTCGCGAATCCAAACATTGGGTTGCTTGTTTGACCCTGAGTAAGAATATCTAACTCTACCCCAGGAACTGGAATGTAGAGCCCTAACCGAACAAGAAGTAGGAGAGTTAATATTTTCAATATTTTACCTTTCAATAGGCTTCTTGTTGTCGATTGTTCCATATTGAAGATTTTTGATTAAATTAATTAGGCTACAAATGTTCGGAGATTACTAAGACCATCGATTGTCGCCCGCGCATTATTTAAAAGGCTATTTGATCCTAACTGCTTAGAAAGAATATTTTTAATACCGGCTAATTCTAAAACAATTCTTGGCGCGCCTCCTGCAATTACACCACATCCGGGTGCAGATGGACGTAAAACAAGTTTGGCAGCACCAAATCGACCATTAATTTTATGCGGAATTGAATTTGATGATGTTAAAGGGACAGTAATGACATTTTTTTTGCCATCTGTTACACCTTTCCTTACAGCAGTACTAACATCACTTGCTTTACCAACTCCAACTCCAACTTTTCCTTGCTGGTCGCCAACAACAACAACCGCACGGAAACTCAATTTTTTACCCCCTTTAACTACTTTTGTAACACGTTGAACAGAAACTACGCGTTCTTCCCATTCAACTCTGTTATCACGATCCTTATAATTTCTTTTTCTATCTACCATATCTAGTTCGTGTTTATTTTTTACCCGTTTTTCCTGCTTTTCGACGAATTACTTCGCCTTCATAGGCAATCCCTTTACCTTTATAAGGTTCTGGAGGGCGAACTGAGCGAATTTTTGCAGCAAATTCACCTACAGCTTCTTTTTCTAGACCCGAAACAGTAATGCTAGTTGGGCTTTCTACACTAACAGATAATGCCGGGGGCGTAACCATCTTAACAGGGTGACTATAACCCATGTTTAAAATTAAATCTTTTCCATCGAGCTGAGCACGGTAACCTACTCCCGCAATAGTGAGTTTTTTATGCCATCCGCTTGATACACCTGTAATCATATTTGATAAGAGCGTACGAGATAATCCATATAGTGCTTGGGATAATTTATTCTCTTCTGCCTTTTCTAAAAATACTTTTTTCTCTGGTTCATCAATAGTGCAACATATAAATGAAGGCAAGATACGTGTTAATTTACCTTTCGGTCCGTCAACAAAAACTTTTTGTCCCTCAAGTCGAATGTTAACTTTGTCGGGTATTGAAATATATTGTTTACCTATACGAGACATGATTTATATTAAAAAGTTATGTAATATAGCATAGAATTTCGCCTCCAACATTTTTTTGGCGCGCCTCTGTGTCGGTCATTAAACCATTGGATGTCGAAATTATTGCTGTTCCAAAGCCACCTAAAACGCGTGGCATTTTTTTTGCTCCGCTGTAAATACGTAATCCAGGTTTACTTATACGTTGAATTTTTTGAATACTTGGAGTTCGAGTTTTGCCAGTATATTTTAGTGACAGTAAAAGGGAACTTTGTGTTCCATTTCTTAATTCTTCAAATGAATTAATCAACTCTTCTCTGAGTAGAACTTGTGCAATACTCTTTGTAACTTTTGTTAAAGGAATTTGCACAATCTGATGTTTCGCTAAATTCGCGTTACGAATTCGCGTAAGCATATCGGCTATAGTGTCATTGACCATTTGTGAACAAATTTTCTAAAAATTAAATTTTAAAAGTTAAGCACGTGCTTGAAGCGGCATGCCAAACTTTTTTAAGAGGCTGTAGGCTTCTTCATCTGTATTTGCACTAGTCACAATGGAGATGTCAAAGCCTTGCAGTTGATTTACATCATCATAAGAAATTTCCGGGAAGATTAATTGATCTTTAATTCCTAGATTATAATTTCCTCGACCATCAAAACCTTCTGCACTAATCCCACGGAAGTCTCTTACCCGTGGTAATGTTATATGAATTAATCTTTCTAAAAATGCGTACATGCGGTCTTGGCGAAGAGTTACAGACGCTCCAACCGGCATACCATCACGTATTTTAAAACCTGCAATTGATTTACGTGCTTTATTCACAGTAGGTTGTTGGCCGGCGATTACTGCCAATTCTTTTAGATTAGCATCCATTTCTTTTGAACTTCTTGCCTCTTCACCTAAGCCTCTGTTAATAGAAATTTTGAGTAATTTAGGTACGAGCTGAACGTTCTTGTAACCATACTCTTCCATTAGAGATGGAACAATTTTTTCTTTGTACAAGTTTTTTGTGTCTTTTTTCATTTCTACGAAAACTTTTTATATAGATTCCCACTAAAGAACCTCAGGGGCTAGCGAAACAATTTTTGTAAAACCATTATCTTTTAATTCTCGAGCAATTGGTCCAAAAACTCGAGTCCCTCGTGGATTATTTTCTTTGTTAATAATTACTGTTGCATTATCGTCAAAGCGTAATCGAGAGCCATCTTTACGACGGATTGATTGTTTTGTTCTAACAATAACTGCACGAACAACATCAGAGCGTTTTACAGTTAAATTCGGTGTAGCATCTTTTACAACGCCAATAATAACATCACCAACGTGGCCATAACGGCGATTCGTTCCTAGGACACGAATACACATTAATTTTTTTGCCCCACTATTATCAGCCACGTTTAAACAAGTTTGTGGTTGTATCATTTTTTATGTTGAAGATTTTTCTAAAATACTAACAAGGATCCAATTCTTACTCTTACTTATTGGTCGAGTTTCCTGGATTTTCACCTTGTCACCAATCTTTGAGTTTGATTCGATATCGTGGGCAACATAACGTTTTGTTCGTGTAATTACTTTCCCGTAATTTTTATGGGAAACTCGATCACTAACGGCCACAATTCGGGTGTTTAACATTTTGTCACTTACGACTGTTCCAATTTTTTCTTTTGCAACCATTTTTTTTATATATCTAAGACAAATAGATTATTTTGTTTTATTTAATTTCCGGATTCCCGGCTAATTATTTTTGTCTTGATTGGTAATTTATAAGAGGCAGATTTTAAAACTTGGTGCGACATTTCTTCGCTTAAACCATTAATTTCAAAAAGAACCGTTCCTGGCTTTACAACAGCAACCCAATAAGATACGGCTCCTTTTCCGGCTCCCATTCGTGATTCTGCTGCTCGCTCAGTTACGGAACGATCTGGAAATACACGTATCCAAATTTTTCCTGTACGTCTTACATATCGGGTAATACTACGGCGGGTTGCTTCAATTTGTCGTGATGTTAACCACACTGGCTCAAGAGCTTGAATACCAAATTCGCCAAACACGACAGTATTTGCTCGAGTAGCAACTCCCTTTAATCTTCCCCGGTGCATTTTACGAAATTTCGTTCTCTTCGGGAGTAACATAGAATTCTCTGGCTTGCGTTAAATAATTTCTTTATTAAAAATCCAAACTTTAATGCCAAGTACTCCATATGTAGTATAGGCACGTGCTGTTGCGTAACTTATATCAGCTCGTAATGTTTGAAGCGGTACTCGTCCTTCTCTGACCCATTCGTCTCGTGCCATTTCAGCACCATTTAATCGGCCAGAAACTTGGATCTTAAATCCTTTGGTTCCACTTTTTTGTAAACGTTGTGCTACTAATCGTATTGCTCGTTTAAACGCAACTCGTTTTTCTAGTTGTTCTGCTAAAGCTCGTGCAACTAAAACACTTTCCGTTTCCATCTTATTAACCTGGATAACTTTAATCCGAGTTTGTTTTGGATTATTTGTCAGTTTTTTAATTTGAGCACGTAAAGTTGAAAATGTAGACTCTTCATCTGCTGTGCCAGCAATTGCTTTGGGGCGAGCAGCATGAATCAATAATTCTAGTTGATTTACTTTTCTTTTAATTTCTACTTTAGAAACTCCGGCTTTATTGTAAAGTGTTCCCCAATCGTTTTCAAAAAATTTACGGATTTTATAATCTTCTTTTAAGATTTCCCCATAGGTTCCATAGTTTGCAAACCATGTCGAATCATGGGATTTATTTATACCAATCCGAAACCCTGTTGGATGTGTTTTTTGTCCCACAGAAAAATGTTTAATTAAGTTAAATAAATTTTAAGTTTTCCGCTTCTAAGATCCAACTACAATAGTAATGTGTGAAGTTGGTTTTAAAATTCGGTAAGCTCTTCCTTGCGCCCGTGGACGGAATCTTTTCATCACGGGGCCTTGGTCTGCAAACGCTTTCTTAACAACCAATTTAGTCGTATCGTAACCAAGATTATTTTTTGCATTTGCTACAGCGGAACGCAATACTTTAATAATTGGATCACAAGACTTATAAGGTAAAAATTCTAGCAGAAGTAAAGCTTCTGAGTAGCTTTTACCTGTAATTTGTCGCAAGACACGGCGAACCTTATTCGGTCCCATACGTACATAGCGCGCAACAGCCATTGTTTCATTTTCTTGGAGTAGAGTTTTACTCATAACACCTTAACGTTTTGATTTTTTATCTTTTTTTATATGCGACCGAAAAGTACGCGTTGGTGAGAATTCACCTAATTTGTGTCCAACCATTTGATCTGTCACAAACACGGGCACATGTTGCCGACCATTATAAACTGCAAATGTATGCCCAATCATTGTTGGAAGAATAGTTGAAGCACGTGACCAAGTTGTGATTGAATCCTTCTTTCCGCTTGCTTCCATTTTATTAATTTTGTCCATTAATTGTGCGGCAACAAACGGACCTTTTTTTAATGAACGTGTCATTTTGAATAATCTAAAATTATTTATTTAGTTCGCCCTCGTAAGATATAACGACCACTTGCTTTTGTTTTCTTACGTGTTTTAATTCCTAGGGCTGGTTGGCCCCATGGTGTCACTGGTTTAGCACGTCCAATAGGTGAACGACCCTCACCACCACCGTGCGGGTGATCAATTGGGTTTTTAACAACCCCACGTACTTTTGGTCGTTTTCCTAACCAACGGCTACGGCCAGCTTTACCAAGGCATGTATTAATTGCATCTATATTTCCAACTTGTCCTAATGTAGCGTAACACTCCTTATAAACAAGACGTACTTCATTTGAAGGTAGTTTTAAAGTTACAAAATCACCTTCTTTTGCAATAATTTGGGCATAAGTACCAGCTGAGCGAGCAATTTGGCCACCTTTACCTAGCGTTAATTCGATATTATGAACAGTACTTCCTAATGGAATAGCTGCTAGTGGAAGTGAATTTCCAATTTCTATTGGTGCTTCCGGTCCGGAACATACTTCCATTCCTACTTTTAATGAGCGTGGCGCTAAGATATAACGCTTAAGACCATTTTCATAATGCAATAATGCGATACGTGCATTACGATTTGGGTCATATTCAATTGTCGCTACACGTGCAGTGGTTGCAATTGATTTTCGTTTAAAGTCAATAATACGGTGCTTTCTTTTGTGAGCACCCCCACGTCCTTTTAGTGTGATAATTCCACGGTTATTTCTTCCACTACAAGCTTTTTTACCGAAAACTAAACTTTTCTCTGGCTTTTGTTGTGTGATATCCGTGTAATAAACAGATGAACGTGAACGGGTCCCGGGGCTATAAGCCCGATATAAGCGGATTGCCATAAAATCCTATTGATAAATATTACTTAATTTTAAAATGCCCAGGAGAATTGTTAAGCATTTTCGAAGAAAGTGATTGAATTCTCAGGCGCTAATGTAACAACAGCCCTTTTAACTCTGGACTTCTTCCCAATAAATTTTCCTACCCTACGTTTTTTTAATGGTTGGTTAGCGGTATTTACAGCTACAACTTGAACATCAAATAATGCTTCTACAGCACTTTTAATTGAAATTTTGTCTGCTTTCCGATCAACTGCAAAACTATATTGATTTTGCTCAATAAGTCGACTTGTCTTTTCCGTTAAAATTGGGTACTTAATTAAATCGAGAAGAGATTTTGAACTCGTACACATGTCGTAATCTTTTGATTTAATAGTTAAATGAATGCAGAAAATAGTTAGTTAATTTTAAACTTTAGCTGCGATTCGTAAAATATTCTTAGCTTTCCCAGGTAACGAACCCTTTAGAATTAAAATATTTTCTTTTTCACTTACAAAAAGAATCTCACTATTTTTAATAGTCGTTTTTGTATTTCCAAGGTGCCCTGCCATTTTTTTACCTGGATATACGCGGCCTGGTGTACTACCAGCACCAATAGAACCTGGTAAACGGTGGTTTTTTGAACCGTGAGTCATTGGCCCTCGGCTAAAATTATGTCGCTTTTGGTTACCTGCAAAACCTTTACCAATACTAGTACCAGTCACACGAACTTTTTGTCCGACTGAAAAAGCACTTGTTGTTATTTGGTCTCCCAAGTTATAAGTTTCAGGATCCTCGACGCGAAATTCACCAAATTTACGATACCCCGTCGAACCACATTTTTGTAAATGTCCTTGAATTGGCTTGGAAATTTTACTCAATTTTTCCTCCAGATACCCTACTTGAATAGCATCATACCCGTCTGTTTTAGTAGTTTTAATTTGACATACTTGGCAAGGGTCCGCTTTTACCAATGTTACGGGTATAGCTGAGCCATCCTTATCAAATATTTGTGTCATTCCGATTTTTCTACCAAATATACCTGCTGTCATTTGTGTAAATTGTGTTCACAAAAGTGTTTAAGTCAATGCAATTTTTTTTCACAAAAAAATTAATTCAATAACAATGAATCAATTGTAGTATAGGCTACTAAACTCTAAATTGTCTAGTTAATGAGGGACTTTAAGTATCCGATTTTGGGATAGCTTTAAAATTTTCTATGTGCGGTAAATACCCCCTACTCGCTGGTAGAAGAGTTCGATAATAATAAATATTAGAAAACAAATAAATTCTAAAAATTAAAAGCATTTTAAAAATGGGAAAAGTTGTAGGAATTGATCTTGGAACAACAAATTCGGTTGTTGCAGTTATGGAGGGTGGAAAACCGACTGTAATTACTAATTCGGAAGGGCAGCGTACAACCCCTTCTGTTGTTGCTTATACAAAGAAGGGTGACTTACTTGTAGGTCAAATTGCGAAACGCCAGGCAGTAATTAACCCTGAAAATACATTCTATTCAGTAAAGCGTTTTATTGGTCGAAAAACTAGTGAAGTTACAGAGGCGCTTCGACAAGTGCCTTATAAAGTTCTTCAAACAGAGGATATTATTAAATTAGATTGTCCTGCATTAGGAAAACAATTTGCATCAGAAGAAATTTCGGCGCAAGTTTTAAGAAAATTAGCAGATGATGCTACAAAGTATTTAGGAGAAACAGTAACGCAAGCTGTTATTACTGTTCCTGCTTATTTTAATGACTCACAGAGACAAGCTACAAAAGATGCAGGTAAAATTGCTGGTCTTGAAGTGCTTAGAATTATTAATGAGCCAACAGCAGCTTCTTTATCTTATGGACTAGATAAAAAAGACAACGAAACAATTCTTGTTTTTGATTTAGGTGGTGGAACATTTGATGTTTCTATTTTAGAAGTTGGTGATGGTGTTTTTGAAGTTTTAGCAACATCTGGTGACACACGTTTAGGTGGTGATGATTTTGATGAAAAAATTGTTCAATGGCTTGTAAACGAGTTTAAAAATGATGAAGGCATTGATCTAACGCAAGATAACCAAGCTTTACAACGTTTAACAGAAGCGGCAGAAAAAGCTAAAGTTGAATTATCGACGTTAACACAATCATCTATCAACTTACCTTTTATCTCGGTTACACCAGAAGGCCCTAAGCATCTTGAAAAAGATTTAACGCGAGCTAAATTCGAAGAATTATGTTCCGACTTAATTGATCGTTGTAAAACACCGATTCAAAATGCATTAAAAGATGCTGAATTAAGCCCAAGTTCAATCGATCAAAATGTTCTTGTTGGTGGTTCAACTCGTATTCCTGCTGTTCAAGAGCTAGTAGAGCAACTTCTTGGTAAAAAACCAAACCAATCAGTGAACCCGGATGAGGTTGTAGCTGTCGGTGCTGCGGTTCAGGCGGGAGTTTTAGGAGGTGAAGTAAAAGATATTTTATTATTAGATGTAACGCCATTATCACTTGGGGTTGAAACGTTAGGTGGAATTACAACAAAAATTACACCACGTAACACAATTATTCCGACGAAAAAATCAGAAACTTTTTCAACTGCAGTTGATAATCAACCAAATGTTGAAATTCATGTTTTACAAGGTGAGCGTGAGTTAGCAAAAGATAATAAAAGCTTAGGAACATTTAGATTAGATGGAATTGCTCCAGCAGCACGAGGCGTACCTCAAATTGAAGTAACTTTCGATATCGATGCTAATGGTATTTTGTCAGTGACGGCAAAAGATAAAGCTACAAATAAGCAGCAATCTATTACCATTTCGGGTGCATCTAACTTAGCGAAAGATGAAGTTGAGCGCATGGTTGAGGAAGCTGAACAAAACGCAGCATCTGATAAGGAAAAATCTGAACAGATTGATGTGAAAAATAAAGCAGATTCGCTTTGTTACCAAACGAAGAAGCAGCTTGAAGAACTTAGTTCAAAACTAGAGGCGGCCGATAAAGAAAAGGTTGAAGAGGTTTTAACAAAGTTAGAATTAGCTGTTCAAAATGATGATTTAGAAGGTATGAAAACTCTTAGTGAAGAGTTACAGAAAAACATGATGGAAGTTGGACAAAAGGTTTATACTCCAGATGCAGGAGCCGAGGGCGGCGCTGCACCATCACAAGATGACGCTATTGAGACAGACTTCTCTACTGAAAAATAATTTTTAATATTTTGAGGATTATCTAGATAAAAATAATTTCCTAGTTCTAATTGTTTATAACAATTTACAATTAGAACTGGGAAATTAGACTTTTCGCTTGAATAACTATAGGACTTTATGGTATTATCTTTTTATAGTTAAGTCATGGGTCGATGCCCGAGCGGTTAATGGGGACGGATTGTAAATCCGTTAGCTTTGCTTACGTTGGTTCAAATCCAACTCGGCCCACGAGAGTTATGTATTATAAATTATTACAAGTGCTTCTAAAGCATTAGAGTTTATTTGTTTAAAATTTTCAGCGTTTAAAGATTCGTTCTTTTTTAACGAATAAAAGTAGTGAAACTTATCTAAATAATTTTTCATTAGTTTTAAATCAACCTTTTCGAGCTTTTTAAGATATTGAGTAGTGTAAAGATTTGGTAAATTGCCTAATTGGTCATATAAAAGTAATATTTCACCAGCTAATTGTTTTATAGTGGCGGTCTTACTTTCGTTATGTATTCTATAGAAATAGGTTCTCGATTCTTTACAATAAAGTTCTACACTATTATTTAGTGTACTTAAAGCTAATAGTGAGCAAAAAATTGACTCCTGGGATAGTGGTGGAGATAATAAATTATTCGTTGGCATAGCTCCGATTTGTTGGGTAGATTTATTAATCGAAATTGTTTATTTTGAAAGAGAAAAAAGTTTTGAATCCTTTACTATTTATTTGAGGATTCAAAACTTTATTTGTTGCCGAATTATAATTTTACATACGGCAAAGAGAGGGGTTCAAAAGCTTAATAGTAGATTTTACCTCCACCCCATTTTTCGTTCACAACTTTAGGTTGAACTAAAATATGACCTGAAATTGCAAATAAATCTTCGTCTGTTAATGATCTCATTTTAGGGAAGATATCTGCACTTTTAATACTTGGGTGTAATTCAGCAATAGAATCTGCACCGTCATATGTCATTGGGTCTTTTAAATAAGATACAAGACTTGAAACATTATCGCGAGGAGGTGTAGCTAAACTTAATGCCTCAACGTCTAAACCAACATTGGGGTTAGTTTTTGTTAGTCCACCTACGTGACAGATTGCACATGCATTGTTGAAAAGTCGTTTCCCACGTTTAACCTGTTCCACGCTTAGAACTACAGTATTACCTTTTCCGTCAAGCGTAACTGTTCTTGTATCTTCGTCTAATTCTAGAGCTTGAGCAGGTGAGGAAAACCCGTTTAAAATAAACGTTGCTAAAATGCTCCCGACTAAAAATTTACTTTTTAGTGCCATATAAATTTTTTATGTTTTAACCGTACCAAATGTACAAAATAAATCTAAAAATACTAAGCAATATTATAGTGTATATAATGAAGTATTTTTAAAATAAAGTAAGGAATAAGATTAGAAAAATCTAAAAGCTCATTTTAAATTCAAAATTAAAACGAGCTATCAAATTACTGCAACTTGCCGTTTCTTAATCGAATGTATTTTTCCCCGTGAACTTAACATTTACGGGATTAGGGTTCTTTCCGATTGAGTATCCAACATTTCCTACACCAATACGACCCTCGTTTAATTTTTCTGGGAATACACCGTCTTTAGGGTGAAGGTATTGAACTTCACTATTTGGAAAAATTCGGTAAATTTTATAATCACTAATTTTAAATAAGGTCCGCAATTGTGTGCTTAGTGCAAGACATTGCTCTTTTTTGGCTAAGTAAAGTAAATTTTCACCTTTCTGCATAATTGCAGCACCACTTGTTGGCATCTCAAAAATTTGCTCTTTTTTACTCGTCCAAGTAATAGCGTATTTCTCTTCAATTTCTGCGGCTCTGAGCCAACCCCCTGTACTACCACCAAAAGTTGGTGTGGGAATCTGTAAGTTTAATACATCTGAAGTCATATTTGATCTGTATATATACTAAAAAAGTATTTTTGAATGCAAGACGTTAGAAAACGCGTATGATTAAAATTATAATCGTACTTGGTTCCGAAATCGGAAGAAAAATAAAAAACAATAATTATTTACAATTCTTTTTAAGTTTATGTTATTGAAAATAACCTGTTTTTTCGGCGGCTTTTTATTAGCCAGTATTTTTGATACAACGATGGGAGAATTCCAAGACTGGTCAATTCTTGGTGCGGCACTAACTGTGGCAAGTGTTGAGACTGCGAGTAAAATTTATTATTCTTTTATTTCGCGTGTTCAACTTTTGTCCTCTAAAACATACTATAGTGAAACTTTATTCTTATTGAATAGTTTTAAACTTGGTTTAATTTATGGTTTGATCGTCGATGCCTTTAAACTTGGTAGTTAATGGGTTCTTTTCACCTAAGGGTAAATAACTAAGAAATTAAATTGGTTAGGCGAGTTTTATTAGTTTTTGTGGAATAATATATATATTATTAAAGTAGTTTTAAGAATTTTTGAATAGAGAAAATATATATTCGATGTTTGAATTTTATTAAAAGTAACTGCTAATTAAACACAAGACGTTCTATGATTACAGATAGTCAAATCTTTTTCGCTCTATGTATTGCATTAACAGCGGCAGTTTTAGCAATTGGTCTTGGCCGCCAACTTTATGTTTAAACCAAACTAGAGTTTGCAATTAGTCCCTAATCTTTCAATAACTTTTATTTAAAGATTAGGGACTATTTATTAATTTTAAATTACGGCTATCAATTGGTGTAAAAATACCGCTCATGTAACCTCTTATGGTTATAATATTTGACCATAAGTGTGTAAACCTTTTCCCAAGAAGTTAACCCCAAGATAACAAATCCAAACCACAATAAAGCCAATAGAAGCTATAATTGCAGGTTTTTCGCCTTGCCAAGATTTAGTAATACGAGCGTGTAAATAGGATGCAAATACAAGCCATGTTATTAACGCCCAAGTTTCTTTTGGATCCCAACTCCAATACGATCCCCAAGCCTCATTTGCCCAAACGGCACCAGCTATAATACCAATCGTTAATAAAGGAAATCCAAAACTAATAGTTCTGTAACTTAAGTTATCAATACTTTCTAATAAACTCAAGCGTTCAGAGGGTTGAACTCCTTGCTGTTCTTGAGGACTTACTAACAAGCTATTTGTATCAAGCGTGGCTTCTGTTTTATAGAAAGCTACCTGACCAGTTTTATTTTCAGAAAATACTTTACCAAAAGAATTTCCTTGTAGGGTAATTTGTTCGCTTTTTCCATATGCCAGGACTAAGAAGAAAATTCCTAACAATGAGCCTACAATTAGACTAGCGTAACTTAGCATCATAACAGTTACGTGCATCATTAACCAGTTTGACTTTAAGGCAGGGACAAGTGGTGATGGGGCTTGCATACCGTCAGGTAACGATAAACTAGCAAACCCTACAATAAATAAAGAAATTGGACTTGTGATGGATCCGATTGCCCGAATTTTTGATTGATTTTCAGCAAAGATACTAACAAATGTTATTCCCCACGCTAAAAACATTAAGGATTCATATAAATTACTTAATGGAAAGTAACCGAAGTTGAACCAACGGAGACCTAGTAGAACAAAAATTAGAAAATTTGCACAAACGTTACTAAAGAATCCTAGTTTTTCTAAAAAAGTAATATTGGAGGCAACTAAGCTTGCCCAATAAATTATTGTTACAATTAGTAGATTTAGAAAAACTAAATTGTCTAAAAATGCTTGAATATTCATAGTTATTTAATTTTTCGATTTATTAAATTAAGCTATTTCTTCTTGCTCAATTAGTACAAAAAATAGAGCAAACATAAGCCCTGGGAAAACTAGCGTAACAACAGGTGTTAAAATTGAAGGTAGAAAAGACGCTGACATTTTGGTTTTAATATAAAAAATTAAATTTTTCTCTTACAGAAATTGTAGTTGATAAAGCCAAATTTTGACTAACTACTTCACTATTATTTTTTTCAATTATGGGTTTTACAATAGAAAAAAAGAGGCTAGAAAAGAATTTTATTAGCGGGAAATGGATTTGAACCATTGACCTTCGGGTTATGAGCCCGACGAGCTACCAAACTGCTCTATCCCGCGACATAAGGTGGTCAGTGTAATAGTAGTTTATATTTGATGGTCTTGTCAATCTACTAGCTTATGATAACTGCTTTAAGCACTTATTTTCGTTATTTTGCAATGTTTATTATAAACGCAGCAATGCTTTAGGTATGTAACGGACTAAATAAAGTGCTTAAAGAACTTTAATATAAAACTTCGGGTAATTCTGGGATTTTTGTTGTTAGGTGTCTTAAAATCGAAACGTCCCGGCCTAAGGCAACATCTAAACTTGTTCTTAGCTTTTGATTTCCGACATAAATCATCTGGATGTAGCTTGCTGTTTCACAACCTTTAATTTTATAACTTAAACCTCTCTTACCTCGGTTCTGCACCATGACTTGACTTCCACGGCTTGTTAAAAAATCTCTGTAAAATTCTGTTTTTTTCTCTAATTCGGTTTCGTTAAAGCCCGGATCTACGAGATATAATATTTCGTACAATTCTAGTTCTTTTTGCATCACGAAAATTACTTTATTTTATTCATTTCACCGAGTATATTAACAAATTTTTTTTGTTTTGTAAATTCCTGCAGTAAAAAAGATAAATTTTTTCTGGTAATTATTTTTCTTTTTAAAGAATTAAGAATTTTAAAAAGGCTCTTAGTCAGGGGAATACAAAAGCTTTTTAATTTTGGAAGTTTAAATCTTGTAAATCCTTTTCCTCTTGAGAAAAATTCAAATGTATTTATATACTATAAGTGGATATACGGGTTGCTAACTCAATGGTAGAGTACTCGGCTTTTAACCGAATAGTTCTGGGTTCGAGTCCCAGGCAACCCAATTGTTAAGTTTTATACATTTAGGTCGAACCAAAAAATACTTCCTACATGTTGTTTTGTCAGGACATAAATGCGTGAATTGTGCTCTTTTAATATAGATTCAACTATCGCTAAACCTAGACCAGTTCCCGTTAAATTGTGAACTTCATTTTCTTCTCGACTAAACCGATTAAAAATAATTTTTCTAAAAATGGGTGAAATCCCTATTCCAGTATCACTTATTTCAATACGAATCTTATTCCCAAGACTTTTACGGAGGGGATATGCGCGTAAGAGAATTTCACCTTGTGGATAAGTAAATTTTAAAGAGTTTCCAATTAAATTCACCAGAACTTGAGTAATGAGATCGACATTACCTTGCACTAAAGCTAGGTTTGGTTTGGCATTTGTTGTAAAAATAATTTTTTTCTCTCCAGCAAAAAGGTAAAAATTAGTTGCTGCTTTCGTAATTACGTCATTAAGGTCAACTGGTTCAAAGGAATTTAGTTTAATGTAATCAAGTCTCGATAAATTTAGAATATTGTTAACGAGTCGTGTTAGTCGGTTACTTTCAAGACTTACAGTTTCTAAAAATTGGTACTTTTGCTGTGTGGTGAGAGTATAGCTATATTCCTGGGTTGTATCAATAAAGGATCTTATACTAAATAAAGGTGTACGTAATTCATGAGAAATATTGCTCATAAAACGATTTCGTGCTTGGTTTAATTCTAATTCTTTTGTACAATCTTGTATTGTAATGGCAATTCCTTTTGGCCGTGAAATTAGTTCTTGCGATTCATACACAAGCTTTAGCAGGATACGGAAAAATTTAGGTTTGTTATTATCTGGCGTCGTTTGTAAAGCACTATAAAAAACCTGGTTTGAGCTTGTACGTATCATTTTTTCTAGTGACTCAAACATTCTTTTTTGTAAAGGACGAGGTAAATGCTCCCAAAGTTTAGAGCCAATTAAATTTTTCTTTTTTTCCCAAGAAAAAATTTTAATAGCAGCATCATTCACTAATACCAGTTTTAAGCTACTATCTAGTAGTAGTGCCCCCTCAGTAATTGTTCCAACTAAACTTTCTAATTTAATTTTTTCACTTAAAAGTTGATCAATATTTTTTTCCTCATATTTTTGTAATTTTTTGCCCATGTCATTAAATTGGAGAATTAAATCCCCTAATTCACCGTTAAATACTAAATTAATTTTGTGGGAAAAGTTGCCATCGGCCACTCTTCGAATTCCCTTTCGTAATTCGCTCAGAGGGCCAGTTATTGTAATAGCATTTATCATTGCGCCCAAAATTAAAGTTAACCAAAAAATTAAAACTATTATTACAAGTAACGTTCTTACTAATTTTGAGTTGGTAATTAAATTTTGGCTTGAATTAATACCTACAATTACGGTTCCGACTTCATTTCCTTTTGAACGTAGGAGTAAGGATGTATTTACTTTTATTGGGTCGGAATAGGGAGATTCCCCTTTGGTTTGAAGAAGAAATTTTGACGTTAATTCACTATATGTGAATGGGACTCCGTAAGTTTGTTTATTTTTTGAATCAAAAAAAATGATGTATTTTATATTTGGACTGTTTTTATAAAAACGCTCACAAAGCGGTAATATGCCTTTATAATCATTTTCACTAGTAAGTGATATTAGATTTGCTCCTAATAAAACAGTGACATCATTTGCTAAACGAATTTTATTAAATAAAGTTTCTTGTTGAATTAAGTTGGCTGACCAAAAGGCGAGACCACTAATTCCTATTGAAATGAAAAAGGTAGAAGCAAGTATTAATTTCGTTTGAAGCCTAAAATTCAACCAAAGTTTATTTAAATATCCCAAAAAATATTTTAAATTTAGTATCATATAAAATTTTTAATTTTGCGGCGAATTCTTTTATTTTGGAATTGAGTATTAGTTATTTTTGCAGGTATAAAAAATTCTAGAATTATTAAAACTGCCGACTTTGAAAATCTATTAAAGGTTAAGCCAATGCTTTAACAAATTATACGTGAAAAGAAGAAATTATTTCTTTTAAAGGTATAATTTATAGATAATATTTATAGCTCCTTTATTGAAAATATAAGTGCTGCTCCGTCTCCCTATAGAACCATTAAAGTTATTAAGATAACAAACTTCAAAAGATTTCGTCCTTATTAAAGATATCCACATCACGAATTTTCGATTAAATATATGCTTGAACCTTTTTTTAAAAATTATTTTAACCAATCTTTGACTAAGTATAATAGTCAAGTTGATGCGATTAATAACTTCGGCCCTATGCTGAGCAATTTATCAGATGATGAAATTCGCCAGCGGGTGCAGATCTTAAAACAACAGCTTTTATCCAATAAAAATGAAGCTGACATTATTTGCGAAGTCTTTGCAATTGTACGTGAAGCAACGTTTCGTACTTTAGATATTAAACATTTTGATGTTCAATTAATTGGTGGATTAGTCCTCAATGATGGTCAAATTGCAGAAATGAAAACAGGGGAAGGTAAAACAATTGTTGCTTTGCTCCCTACTTTTCTTAATGCCCTATATGGAAAAGGGGTTCATGTTGTGACGGTGAATGATTATTTAGCACGTCGAGATGCTGAAACTGTTGGTCGGGTTCACCGATTTTTAGGCTTAACGGTGGGGCTAATTCAAGAGGATATGAGTCCTGAAGAGCGAAAGCAAAATTATCAATGTGATGTTGTCTATGTTACAAATAATGAACTCGGGTTTGATTATTTACGTGACAATATGGCCTTTACACAGGAAGAGGTTGTCCAACGACCATTATTTTATTGCGTTGTTGACGAGGTCGATTCTATTTTAATAGACGAAGCCCGTACCCCATTAATAATCTCCGGTCCTAGTGAAGCACCGACTCAAAAGTATCTTCAAACGTCACAATTAGCTCGTGTTTTACAAAAAAACATTCACTATATAATCGACGAAAAAAATCAGGTTGTTAAATTAACTGACGAGGGTACACTTTTTTGTGAGCAAGCACTAAAGATTGCCGATTTGTATAGCCCATCTGATCCTTGGATTTCTTATGTTTTAAATTCTATTAAGGCAAAAGAGCTCTTTATTCGGAATACACATTATATTGTGAATGTTGAGGAGGAAGTTATTATCGTCGACGAATTTACTGGCAGAACAATGGCGGGTCGTCGCTGGAGTGATGGTTTACATCAAGCTATTGAATCAAAGGAAAATCTACCTATTCAAGATGAAAGTCAAACATTAGCTTCTATCACATATCAGAATTTATTTTTACTCTACGATAAGTTATCTGGGATGACTGGGACAGCAAAAACTGAAGAATTGGAGTTTGAAAAAATCTATGGTTTAAAAGTCATCCCAATTCCCACTCACCGTGACGTTAAAAGAAAGGATTTCCCTGATCTTGTTTATAAAAACCAATATTTAAAGTGGCAAGCAATCGCGAATGAATGTATCAAGATGAATGAAATTGACCGCCCAGTTTTAATTGGAACAACGACGATTGAAAAATCTGAATTATTAGCGGCTTTATTGAGTGAATATAATGTCCCGTATCGCTTGTTGAATGCACGTCCAGAAAATATTGAAAGTGAGGCAGAAATTGTTTCTCAAGCTGGGTGCAGAGGAGCAATAACCATATCTACTAATATGGCTGGTCGGGGAACAGATATTGCACTTGGGGGAAATTTAGAATCATTATTAAAGGTTAAATTAAAAAAATTTATAAGTGATTTGGTGTCTGCGGATTTTTCAACGGTTCTTAAATCAGCGCAATTCGATGAATTTTTAGTTTCCTTTGTTCCTGTTTTTGAGACATTTGGCTTGTCAAAATTAAATGAAAGTTCCGTGCGGGAAGATTTACTTGAGTATTTAAATGAAGGCATAATCCCAGATAGATCGGATATTACGGATTTTATTACGGCTTATAATTCTTTTTTAAAAGAAAGGGCTGCTATTTTACTCGAAGAAAAAACCCTAATTACAAAATTGGGTGGTTTGCATGTAATTGGTACTGAACGTCATGAATCACGCCGGATTGATAATCAACTTCGTGGGCGTTCTGGGCGGCAAGGAGATCCTGGCTCATCAAGATTTTTTCTGAGTTTGGATGATAAATTATTACGATTATTCGGTGGAGATCAAATTCTTAATTTGCTCCAAAATATAGGTCTCGAAGACGATGCGCCTATTCAATCGCCTATTCTAACAAAGAGTTTAGAATCTGCTCAAAAGAAAGTGGAAGTTTATTATTTCGATTCAAGAAAACAGCTTTTTGAATATGATCAGGCATTAACAATGCAACGAAATGGTATTTATTCAGAACGCAAACGTGTTTTAGAAAAAGAAAGTTTACGTGATTGGATAATTGAGTATGGCGAAAGAAGTTTATATGACATTACATTAGCTTTCTCAACCAATACCAACTTAGCTTTAGACAAGTTTTTTGCTTTAAAAACTCAAGAATTACTTGGTATGCCATATCAAGTCAAGTGGGAGTCTGCTAAGGGCGATATTAATGTGTTGTTAAATAATTTAAAGCATCAATTTCAGGTTAGTTATACATTAAAAGAGGCACAGTTAGAGGCTATTGAACCAGGCATTATGAGAGAATTAGAGCGTTCCTTCCTTCTTCAACAAATTGATTTCTCATGGAAAGAACATTTGCAAAAAATCTCTGCTCTACGTGATTCTATCCGTTGGCGTTCATATGGTCAACGTGATCCGTTAACTGATTATAAAAAGGAGTCTTATAGTACATTTGTGACAATGTTAAATCGTATCCGTCATCAGGTAATTTATTTTATTTTCCGATCAAAGATAACAATTGATTTTGAATAATAAAATAGCATTAGCAAAATCTTGTTTTGCTAATGCTATTTTTGAGTTTTTCTATAGCCCAAATTGGTTTCCTCTTCGGTATTGAAGATATGCTGCTACGAATAAACCTGTAATCGTTACAGGTACTAAACCTAATACAATTCCTGATAGTAAAACTTCAACCATTTTTTTCTTTTATTATTTTATTAACAATAAATCTATTGTTATTGTACCTTGAAAAATTAAACTTCGGAAAATAGACTGCTTTCACGAATATCTTTTTCTTCGATTGTTACAAGATCTGCTTTTGTTAAAATTGAATCTCCCGAATTAAACATGCGGTTTGCGTGTCTCATACGAGCCGCATCAATCGCATTTGTTACTGTTCGCGCATTTGCAAAAAGCGGTAATTGGCGTCGTTTATCAACATATTCTAATAGTGCTGCTTCTGCTCCACTTGTTAGACGATATTGTTGCTCTTCTAGTAAAAGGCGCGCAATTTGTAGAAGTTCTTCAGCAGTGTAATCTGGAAAGTCAATATGGTTTGCAACTCGCGAGGATAAACCTGGATTTGACTCATAGAAACTCTCCATACGATCTTTATAACCAGCAAAAATCACCACAAGATCCTCACGTTGATTTTCCATTACTTGTAATAAGATTTCGATTGCTTCTGCACCGTAATCTCTTTCATTATCAGGTTTATAGAGATAGTACGCCTCATCAATAAATAAAACACCACCCATTGCCTGTTTTAAAACCTCCTTGGTTTTAGGTGCAGTGTGACCAATATATTGTCCAACGAGATCGTCTCGTGTAACAGTTATTAAGTGGCCTTTTTTAATATAACCTAATTTAAATAAAATATCGGCCATTCTTGTTGCCACAGCTGTTTTACCGGTTCCTGGACTACCAGTAAAAGACATATGTAGACCAACGGATGTCGAGTTTAAGCCTAGGCCTAAATTTTTTCTCAGTCGCTGAACTAATAGTAAAGCAGCAATTTCTTTGATTCTTGCCTTTACAGGTGCTAGACCAACTAAATCTTCGTCTAGTTGATCAATAACGCCTTGAATATCAGTTTTGTTATACTCTTCTTGTAAATTTAAACTCATATACTAATATAAAAAATTACCAATCGTTACTTAGATTATAAGCTATAATCCTAAATTTCAAAGTATCAAGTTGAAAAAGCGAGCTTTTTATATGGTATTAAAAAAATTGTAAAGCCAAAAGAAGAAAGATTCGAATAAAGTAATAAAAAATATGGAAAGCAGTATATACTTATATTCAGGTTGATCTTTTCAAGATTATTAACATGTTTTCGTATAAACTAAAAGCTCTTTCATAGTGGCTTTTATTAGTTTTATACTATTGACTTTTCGTTAATTAACTTAATGGAAAGGTTAAAAAATAATTTAAACTCAGTAGGAGAAGAGTTGTGTCAGGTGGTTCAACAGGAGAAAGACCTTTTTCAGATATTATTACAAGTATTCGTTATTGGATCATTCATAGTATAACGATTCCATCGTTATTTGTTGCGGGGTTCCTTTTTGTTAGTACAGGTTTAGCCTACGATGCTTTCGGCACACCACGCCCTAATGAATACTTTACTCAAGATCGTCAGCAAATCCCACTTGTAAACGACCGTTTCAGTGCGAAGCAAGAGCTTGAAGATTTAACAAAGGGATTATAAAAAACTAAAAAAGGATTATTAAAGGTTTAAATGATTAATACAAATCAACCGGTAGCATACCCTATTTTTACTTTTCGTTGGCTGACAATCCATGCATTAGCAGTACCAACGGTGTTTTTCCTAGGTGCTATTACATCAATGCAATTTATTCAACGATAGGAGATACGAAATGAGTGCACCAAACCCAAATAAACAACCGGTGGAGTTAAACCGTACGTCTCTGTACTGGGGTTTACTTCTAATGTTTGTTTTAGCTGTATTATTTTCAAGCTATTTCTTTAACTAGGTTGTTAGTTTATTAGGAAGAATTTTTCATAAATCGTAGTATTTACGAATTTTTTTTACAGGAGATTATTTATGTCTGATGTTGGAAGAGTACCACTTTGGATGGTAGCAACAGTGGGCGGATTAGCAGCCGGTGGGTTGTTAATTCTATTTGTCTTTGGCTCTTATTCAGGTCTAGGGTCATCACTTTAACCCCACTTTATTTTAAAGCCAAGCTTTGTAACTTTTTATGTTACAAAGCTTGGTTTTTAATTTAAATTTAAAGTTTTATAATTGAACTAAATAATAAAAAATAAACCATGTTAAGCATTTTACTTAACATGGTTTATTTCGTTACGATTACCCCCAGGGGAATTCGAATCCCCGTTACCTCCGTGAAAGGGAGATGTCCTAGGCCTCTAGACGATGGGGGCTAAGATGTTTCTTTTACTAATAGAAAAATAAACCATAACATCAGTGTATGTCAAGTTTTACTTATAAATAATTTTTCCTTAATAACGGACAATTTACTTTTTCATTTTCTCCGTTTTTAGTTTTCGTAGACAGAAACATATTATTATTTCTTAGTATGATTATGTTACGCAGTAAGTTTGAATTATGGATTATTTGTTGAGGCTGCTGAAGTCAATAAAATTTCCATAATTTCTTTTTCAAAATTTTTTATTGGATTGGCATAGTATCGCTTAGGATTAATAAGTATTGATAAAGTTCTTTTAATTGTAACATCTTCTATTTTAGCCCAATGTAAAATTCCAAGTTCTAGTTCTTTTGAAATAGCTGAAACTGAAACAAAAGCTGCACCTAATCCGGATTGTACTGCATTCTTAATTGCTTCGATCGAGTTTAACTCCATCTCAATTTTAAAGTAACGGCTATCAATTCCACTTTGAGTGAGAGTATTTTCGATAACCGAACGAATGGTGGATTGTGTATCAAGAGCAATAAATCGTAGTCGATATAAATCTTCTTTTTGGATTGATTGAAGCGTAGCAAAAGGATGGGCTTGCGGTATTATTAATGCTAATTCGTCTTCGGCATATGAAATAATTTCTAAGGTGCCTTGAAGTTCGGGTGGAACTTCGCCACCCACAATTGCTAAGTCAATTTCGCCATTGGCTACACCCCACGAAATTCTTCTAGTTGAATGAACTTTTAATTCAATGCTAATCTGGGGGTATTTATGCCGAAAAATACCAATCAGGCGTGGCATTAGATATGTACCTGTTGTTTGGCTTGCACCAATTACTAGTGTTCCTGAGTTGATAGATTTTAATTCATCAAGAGCCTGGCAGGTCTCTTCACAAAGGCTTAAAATTTGTTCGGCATATTTGACTAATATATGTCCTGTTTCAGTCAAACGTGCTTTTCGCTTATCACGATAAAAGATCGGAGTATTCAGTTGTCGCTCTAGGTTTTGTACTTGGCGGCTGACCGCAGGTTGTGATATGTATAGTTTTTTTGCAGCCGTTTTGAAACTCCCTTCGCGGTGAATCGTTTTAATGATTTTTAGTTGATCTAAGGTAAAAGGAAGATCTGACACGTTATATTTGACGGAGTTAAAAATTGCAGGTTTGAAAAACCAAGAAAAATCAGCGCGATTTAAAGACTAAATGTGGAAAAGATGTATAATATTATCCAATAAAGTAAATCCCAAATAAAAATAATTATGGATACAAGATTATTAGTTGTCTTATTACCAGTTGCAACAGCAGCAGCATGGGCCCTTTTTAATATTGGCCGTCTAGCACTGCAACAACTAAAAAGAATGTCATAATATTTTTCGTTTAGAGAAAGCCATGTTTATAATAAATGGTTTTCTCTATACCTCTTTTGCAATCTTAATAAGATTTGTCAGATCGTTTAACTAAATTTTTAATTAAACGTTTTAACGGATTTGTCGAAGTTACCGAATCAAAATCAATAAATTCTACAGCTTCACCCATTATACGACGTGCGGTATTAATAAAAGCTAAGCCTGGTATTGATACCTTATCATCTAGAACTAATGGTTCACCTCGATTTGATGCTGTAATAACTTGTTCGCTATCGGGAACAACACCAATTAGAGGGATACCCAATATATCTTTAACATCAGTAACTGACATCATATTTTCTGCTTTAACCATTTCAGGTCTTAGCCGGTTAATTATTAAACTAATATCAGTAATTCCTTTTGCCTCAAGAAGACCAATAACTTTATCAGCATCGCGTATTGAGGTAACCTCAGGCGTTACTACCACAATTGCTTCTTTTGCTGTATGGATAGCAACTTGAAAGCCTTCGTCAATACCCGCTGGGCTATCAATCAAAATAAAATCGTAATTATTTTTTAACTGGTCAACGAGATCGTTAATTTGTTCCTTTGTTACAGGGAGTTTTAGTTGGTTTGAGGATAGTGGAAAAAAGGTTAAGTTTGGTTGACGTTTATCTTGGATTAAGGCTTGTGTTAACCTGCATTCACCATTTAAAACATCTAAACCATTATAAACAATACGGTTTTCTAATCCTAATAGTAAATCAAGATTTTTTAACCCTACATCAGCATCCAGTAATAGAACTCTTTGCTCTAATTTGGCTAAGGCAATTCCTATATTTGAGGTTGTCGTTGTTTTACCTACACCTCCTTTACCAGACGTAATAACTATAATACGAGACATGATTTTTTATAGGAAATGATTAAGATAGGGTAATTATACCATTACATTAGATTAAGTATTATATTTTTAGGTATTAAATTACCACCATTTTTTATTTGTTATTCTAATTCGCCACTTATATGACTGAAACATTCGAAATGTCCCCTTACCAACCAGTAATAGATCCTTTAGTAATTGGTGAACGCCAATTTACTTCCCGTTTGATGTTAGGTACTGGTAAGTATAAAAATTTAGATGAAGCAAAAAAAAGTATTACTGCAAGTGGTTGTCAAATTTTAACAGTCGCTGTTCGGAGGGCACAAAATTCGACAATACAAAGTATGGGAAATTTAATCACAGGATTAGATTGGTCGAAAATTTGGTTAATGCCAAATACGGCTGGTTGTCAGACTGCTCAAGAAGCCATCCGAGTTGCTTTTCTTGGTCGTGAAATTACCAAAAATATTGGGTTTGAAAATAATAACTTTACAAAACTTGAAGTCATTCCCGATCCAAAATATTTGTTGCCTGACGGCCTAGGAACTTTACTTGCGGCAGAATATTTGGTGTCAAAAAATTTTACAGTTCTACCTTATATTAATGCTGATCCTATACTCGCTAAACAGCTCGAAAATGCCGGTTGTGCTACAGTTATGCCTTTAGGTTCACCTATTGGTTCAGGGCAAGGTCTAAAAAACTTATCGAATATTCAAATTATCATCGAAAATGCAAATGTACCCGTTATTGTGGACGCGGGAATTGGTACTCCAAGTCAAGCTGCTCAAGCAATGGAAATAGGAGCTGGTGGAGTATTAGCTAATACAGCAGTGGCAAAAGCGCAAAACGCTCCTCAAATGGCTTATGCTATGCAATTAGGTGTTCTTGCAGGAAGAGCAGCTTTTCAAGCTGGAAAAATTGATGCCGGAAAATTGGCTCAGCCAAGTTCGCCGATAGTGGGGCTTTCGAAAAAATAAAAATCAATTACTAGATTTTCTAGGGTCATCTAATATATGATATATAGATAGTGTTATAAAAATTTTAGTTAAACTTTTTCAATGGTTACAGACATAAAACCGCAAAAGACCGAAAGGCCAATTTTCCCGTTTACAGCAATTATTGGTCAAGAAGAAATGAAGCTAGCTCTTATCTTAAACGTAATTGATCCACGGATTGGTGGTGTAATGATTATGGGAGATCGTGGGACAGGTAAATCTACTACAATTCGTGCTGTAGCTGATCTTTTACCTGAGATTCAAGTAGTTGCGGGTGATCCGTTTAATTCATCTCCTACTGATTTTGAACTAATGGGTGAAGAGGCTAAAGTTGCTGTTCTGCAAAATAAGGATATTCCTTTAGAGGCACGTAAAGTACCGATGATTGATTTACCACTAGGTGCAACGGAAGACCGTGTGTGTGGAACAATTGATATTGAAAAAGCGCTTACAGATGGTGTTAAAGCTTTCGAACCAGGTCTTTTAGCGAAAGCTAACCGAGGCATCTTATATGTTGATGAGGTAAACCTTCTAGATGATCATTTAGTGGATATCTTATTAGATTCAGCAGCATCTGGTTGGAATACGGTTGAACGAGAGGGAATTTCGATCAAGCACCCAGCACGTTTTGTGTTAGTTGGATCTGGAAACCCGGAAGAAGGAGAATTAAGACCCCAACTATTAGACCGATTTGGTATGCATGCTGAAATCCGAACAGTGCGTGATCCAGAATTACGTGTACAAGTTGTAGAGCAACGAAGTAATTTTGATCAAGATCCGGAGGCTTGTTTAAGTGAAAATGCGGAACAACAACAAGAATTACGTGATAATATTGTTGCAGCACAAGAGCTTGTTTCAAGCGTTAAGCTTGATTACAGTTTACGTGTTAAAATCTCACAGGTTTGTGGAGAACTTGACGTGGATGGTTTACGAGGTGATATTGTTACCAATAGAGCAGCAAAAGCATACGCAGCGTATAATAAGCGTACTGAAGTTACCGTTGATGACATTGAAGCTGTGATTACGTCATGCTTACGTCACAGATTAAGAAAAGATCCTTTAGAATCTATTGATTCCGGTGATAAAGTAAATAAAGTTTTCGAAGAAATTTTCCGATAAGTTTTATTAGGCCCAGTAGGATTCGAACCTACATTAGAGACTTAGAAGGTCCCTGTCCTAATCCCTTAGACGATGGGCCCTAATAAATAGAAGTGAGCAAAATTTATTTTTGCTCACCGTTTTTGGTAATTAAGAGTGGGCGGTACAGGATTCGAACCTGTGACCACCTGCTTGTAAGGCAGGCGCTCTACCACTGAGCTAACCGCCCTCTGTATCATGATCATATCATAACCCCTAACCGCGGATTTATCAAATGCTAATTTTCAGCAGAAAGTAAATTCCTCTTTTACACAACTAACTATATAATAAATAGAATTTGGCTATTAAGTCTAGTCTTTTAATTAAATGGAAAATACACAAGCACCCATTCAAAAATCACCTCTTAACGTACTAAATCCTCCTGAATTTCAAGAAATTGATACTATTTCATTTTTAACTGACCTATATTCATACCCGCCTAAGTTTAATGTTAGTGTTGGGGAAACTAATGTGAACAATTTTAATGGTCAACTGAAAAACAAAACAAGACCGGCAAACTCTTTGCGTGTATTAGAAAATAAACTTTCGTATAAAATTACAGATTATATAAATGGGTTTTTAAATAAAAATTTCACCTCAAATTTTTATAAAATTCAAACAAAACCAATTCAAAAAGCCTTAAAATCAGTGCCCGTTTATATCGTTGTAAATGGTCGAGACGAAATTGTTTTATTTCATAAGGAAAATTTAAATACAAAATTTTCTAGGGGAATTTGGGATAAGAGTTTTATTGCATCTCCACGTCGTGAATTGGCAAAAATTTTTTATGATTTTTGCGGTGCCTTCCAAGATAATGGAAATACGCGAAGCTCTGATTTAGGTTTAGTTTTTTTCAACTACGAAGATGCTGAAGTATTTAGAGATGATGTTCTTAAACAAGATACTCGTGGTTCACAAACTGTTGGTTTAACTATACATTGTGTAAGTTTAGAGTCAGCCTACAATCTTTTACGTTCTCCTCACCCTGGTTTTGATCTACGTTTTGTCCCGAATCTTAAAGAAGTTCGTTCATTAGCCGATCAAACAGATAATGCGAGGTTTATTTTTGAAGAAAAACAAGAAGTTAAAGATGCAGTTGAGCAATCTTTTGGTTATACGCAAGAAGTGGTAAATAAATCTACTACTAGTCCTACAATTGAAAAAACTTGTGTCCAAGGAATCCCTATTTATCTTATTCAAACACAAACGACTCCGCGGAATTTCATTTGGCACAATTTTCAACTTGCCGCCGAGAAAATTGATACAATTCTCAACACATCCACTTTTGGTCGGTTTAGTCGTGACCAAGGTTCAAAAATTAAAATATTTCGGGCAGGAGCTAATAAACTTCAAAACTCAGATAAGGTCTCTAACTATGTGTTTTTTAGTCAACAGCAGGCATTAGCTTTTTGCCAACAAAATAGCCGATATTTAATTCGGCAAAATGAAAAATCTTGGCGTCTACAATTTGATGCGCTTATTCGTAAGCCGACTATTTTTGTTACAAGTTTAGAGAATTTATTGGAACATTGGGAAAATCATCTTTTATTAGAAACGCACTCCCAAAACGGTGGGGAGAAAATTAGCGAACCAAGCCAACTTTTTGCAGCTAAAGAAACACATTTTATTTCACCATCATCAACGAAAGAATATTTTGAAACTTTAAATGACGAGGAAATTGAAGGCTTATCAACGCCGGTTACAAAGTTAGTCAGAGCTTTAAAAGTACGTCGAAATGTTTTTACATTCAGCTTACGTTATCTGTTTAGCCGCGGGGGTAGTTTTTAAGAGTTAGGTTACGGAAGTATAAAGTTTATGTTACAATCCTTTGGGAGATAAGATCCCCCAAGGGGCTGTTTTGGAATCGACATTAAAATTTTTAGGACATTTTGTTATAACTTATAAAGTTATTTACTTTAGAACAAATGCAAACAACATCTTAAACTTTAATTCAAAGTTAGCTATCGCTTAAAATTTTTGAATTACCAATGAAATTGGTCACTTATTTTATTGGTTCGATTTATAGTGAATGCTGTATTACGTATACAAAGAAATTTTCATCTCGAATAAAACGCCGTAGTTGACAAAGGTTCAATTTAAAATTGAATGGACGTGGGTTCAAATCCCACCAGCTCCAAAATTGCATCTGTAGCCAAGTGGTCGAAGGCATCGGACTCATAATCCGCTTCTCAAAGAGACATCGCTGGTTCAAATCCAGTCGGATGCATTACACTCTTAAGATTGAAGAATTTTTTTTTAACAGGCTTAGGGGGAATCGAACCCACGACACCTAGAACCGGAATCTAGTGCTCTATCCACTGAGCTATAAGCCTAGTAATTCTCTTTAAAACAAACCCACGAATTCAATTTCATAACTCAAGTTTTCATTGAGGTATAATTCTTTCGGGTTTGTGTTTTTTTTCCAGCTATTTAAGATTTCTGTTATTGTATTTAAAATTTTCCTCTGTTCGTCCTTTGGGATCCAAATTTTCGTTTCCAAATCTAAACGAATTTGTTCCCAGGCATCAGTTTGGGGCCAATAATAATAATTTGTTATAAGACTAGGCGTGGTAAGAAAAATTTCATCAATAGCAATACCAATGGAATTTTCTCCCCACACTAATCTAAAGCCAAAGCGTTGGTTCATTTAATAAATGTAAGTAAGAGCCTTGAAATCTGGCGATATAAAAAAATTTATGTTAACGCATCGAAAACTTTAGCTTTTAAAAAGATGTTACGCACAGTTTCGGTTGGTTGTGCTCCAGTTTTTAAACGCTCAACGATTCGGTTAAATTTAAGATGTGTTTCATCTGTAAGTGGATTGTAAAATCCAACTTCTTCAAGAGCTTTACCATCTCTTTTTACTCGACTATCAGTTACAACAATTCGATAGCAGGGCTGCGCCTTACGACCAAATCTTTTAAGTCTAATTTTTAACATGATATCTTTTGTTATAGTAAATTTTTTACACTAAACTGTTAACTTAGCACGACCTTTTCGTCGTCGAGCATTAATTACACGGCGTCCGGCTTTTGTTGCCATTCGACTTCGAAAACCTGAAGTTCGAACTTTTTTTAAAACCGTTCCATGAAGCGTTCGTTGTGTCATTGGGTATTAGTAGGTAAATTAATAAATTTTATAGACAAGTCGGTTTACCAACTTGACTTTGTTAAACCTGGAATTAAACCCTCGTGTGCCATCTCTCGTAATACATGTCGTGATAATCCAAAATCGCGATAGTATGCTCGGCTTCGACCAGTTGCCCAACATCTATTACGGTGACGGTTTGGCGAAGAATTTCGTGGTAATTTTTCTAATTTCTTGTAAATTGCTAGTTTATCATTATAACTAGAAACTGTTTTTAACTCTTCTTTTAATAGCTGTCGTTTTGCGGAGTATTTAGAGATTAAACGCTCTCGTTTTAACTCTCGCTGAATCATGCTTTGCTTAGCCATATAATTTATAATTGATTCTTAATAAGCTTAAAGATCTAAATGTATACTTATAATAGTATAGAAATAAACATGCAAGCTTTATAAAGCGTATAAACAGCCTGTTATATTATTTGTAAACGTAGGCCGAAATTAAATAACATTAAGGTTTTTTCCTACCTATGGGAGAAAATTTTATTAGTACTCCTTAAAGTAGTTGCATTATATTAATTCTATTTTATGTATTTCTACAAATAATTACTTTTTAAAAAAAATTAATGAGTCAAAAAAACGATAACTTTATCGATAAGACATTTACTGTCTTAGCTGATATTTTACTAAAAGTTTTACCAGCCACGAAAGAAGAAAAAAAAGCTTTTTCGTATTATCGTTATGGAATGTCAGCCCAATCAAGTGGAGATTATGCTGAAGCTCTTGAAAATTATTACGAAGCACTAAAGTTAGAAGAAGATCCTTTTGACCGTAGTTATATTTTATATAATATTGGTTTAATTTACGGTAATAATGGTGATTATTCAAAATCTCTTGATTATTATCACCAAGCCCTTGACCTCAATTCTCGACTACCACAAGCGTTAAATAATATTGCTGTGATTTATCATTACCAAGGCACAAAATCTTCTGAAAAAAAAGAGTTTGAAGTAGCCCAAAATAATTTTGATAAAGCAGCAAGTTATTGGAAAAAAGCGATTAGATTAGCACCAAATAATTATATTGAAGCCCAAAATTGGCTAAAAATTACAGGTAAATTAAGTGAAACAGAAATCTTTTAGTAATATGTTTTCTGCTTTTAAGCCATTTTAAGTAAATTGGTTCTATACTATTAAATAGTAATATGTAAAGATAAGTACATCTTTAAGTCGCTTTTAATATATGTATGTATTCATAAAGCATAAAAAGATTACTTTTAAAATAATTTTTAGAAAAATATTCGATATGACTATCGCAATTGGACAAAAGCAAGATCGTGGAGTATTCGATCTTATTGATGACTGGTTAAAGCGTGACCGTTTCGTTTTCGTTGGTTGGTCAGGTTTACTGTTATTTCCATGTGCATTCCTAGCAGTTGGTGGTTGGTTAACAGGTATCACATTTGTTACATCTTGGTACACACACGGTTTAGCAAGTTCATTCCTTGAAGGTTGTAACTTTCTAACAGCTGCTGTTTCAACTCCAGCAAACAGTATGGGTCACTCTCTACTTTTACTTTGGGGACCTGAAGCACAAGGTGATATTACTCGTTGGTTCCAAATTGGTGGACTTTGGACATTCGTTGCACTACACGGTTCGTTTGGTGTAATTGGTTTCTGTCTACGTCAGTTTGAAATTGCTCGTTTAGTAGGTATTCGTCCTTACAACGCGATTGCATTCTCAGGACCCATCGCTGTATTTGTTACAGTTTTCTTAGTTTACCCATTAGGTCAAGCTAGTTGGTTCTTCGCACCAAGTTTTGGTGTAGCAGCAATCTTCCGTTTCCTACTTTTCTTACAAGGTTTCCACAACTGGACGCTTAACCCGTTCCACATGATGGGTGTAGCTGGTATCTTAGGTGGTGCTTTATTATGTGCAATTCACGGTGCAACTGTAGAAAACACATTATTCGAAGATGGTGATGCGGCGAACACATTCCGTGCTTTCACTCCAACACAATCGGAAGAAACTTACTCAATGGTAACAGCAAACCGTTTCTGGTCGCAGATTTTCGGTGTAGCGTTTTCGAACAAGCGTTGGTTACACTTCTTCATGTTATTCGTACCTGTAGCAGGTATGTGGACTAGTGCAATCGGTATTGTAGGTTTAGCTTTAAACTTACGTGCTTACGATTTCGTATCACAAGAGCTTCGTGCTGCTGAAGATCCGGAATTTGAGACATTCTACACGAAGAACAACCTTCTAAACGAAGGTATTCGTTCATGGATGGCGGCTCAAGATCAACCTCATGAAAACTTTATCTTCCCAGAGGAGGTTTTACCACGTGGAAACGCCCTTTAATACAGTAATTGCAGGTCGAGATATTGAATCTACTGGATTTGCCTGGTGGTCAGGTAATGCACGTTTAATTAACGTATCCGGTAAATTATTAGGTGCACACGTTGCACACGCAGGTTTAATGGTTTTTTGGTGTGGAGCAATGACACTTTTCGAAGTTGCACACTACATTCCTGAAAAGCCTCTTTATGAACAAGGTTGTATTTTAATCCCACACCTAACAACGTTAGGTTGGGGTGTTGGACCTGGTGGTGAAGTTACGGACGTATATCCGTTCTTCGTTGTTGGTGTTTTACACTTAATTTCTTCTGCTGTTTTAGGCTTTGGTGGTGTATACCACTCACTAATTGGTCCTGATACACTAGAAGAGTCATTCCCATTCTTCGGGTATGACTGGCGTGATAAGAACAAAATGACAACAATTTTAGGAATCCACCTAATTTTATTAGGTATTGGTTGTTTCCTACTTGTTGCCAAAGCTTGTTTCGTTGGTGGTGTTTACGATACGTGGGCTCCAGGTGGTGGAGATGTTAGAATTATCTCAGCTCCTACGTTAAACCCTTTAATCATTTTTGGTTATGTTCTAAAGTCGCCATTTGGTGGTGATGGATGGGTAATTAGTGTAGATAACATGGAAGACCTTGTTGGTGGTCACATTTGGCTAGGTTTCTTATGTGTTGTTGGTGGTATCTGGCATATCCTAACAAAGCCATTTGCATGGGCGCGTCGTACATTCGTATGGTCAGGTGAAGCTTACCTATCATACAGTTTAGCGGCACTTTCATTAATGGGTTTAACTGCAGCTGTTTTTGTTTGGTACAACAACACTGCTTACCCAAGTGAGTTCTATGGACCAACAGGTCCTGAAGCTTCGCAATCACAAGCTTTTACATTCCTAGTACGTGACCAACGTTTAGGTGCAAACGTTGCATCAGCGCAAGGTCCAACAGGTTTAGGTAAGTACCTAATGCGTTCGCCTTCTGGAGAGATTATCTTCGGTGGTGAGACAATGCGTTTCTGGGATATGCGTGCTCCTTGGGTTGAGCCACTTCGTGGTCCAAACGGATTAGATTTAAACAAAATTCGTAACGACATCCAGCCTTGGCAAGAGCGTCGAGCAGCTGAGTACATGACACATGCTCCATTAGGTGCGTTAAACTCGGTTGGTGGTGTAGCGACAGAGATTAACTCTGTAAACTACGTTTCACCAAGATCTTGGTTAACTTGTTCTCACTTCTTCTTAGGTTTCTTCCTATGGGTAGGACACCTATGGCATGCTGGTCGTGCGAGAGCAGCGGCAGCAGGATTTGAAAAAGGTATTAACCGTGAAAACGAGCCAGTACTTTCAATGCGTCCTTTAGATTAATCTACATTTCGCATAGCAAAAAACATACTTCCAGGTTTTTTACCTGGAAGTATGTTTTTTAATATCTATCTTTAGTTCTTGACAAATAGGCCAAAAATCGACTATTATTTGATTGTTAGAAGAGAAATTGGAGAGGTGGCAGAGTTGGTCGATTGCGTCTGATTTGAAATCAGATGAAGTGCAAGCTTCCGTGGGTTCGAATCCCACCTTCTCCGTTTAGTACGAATTAAAAGACTAAGTACCTGGTGTGGTATTTAAGAATAACTAATTACCAACTGGAAAGAAGTCTTTGGGGTTGGTGACTAGTGGTAACCTATTTCTTTGATAAGCTCTTGTTTAAAAATACTAGGTAATAGAATTCTATATTACCCTCTAGCTAAGTAATAAGCGCTACAAGTTTAAATAGCTACGCTATAAATTATTTATAAATAAACTCTTCTTCTTTTATCAGCTCAGTCTTCTATTAAATAGAAGCCTTAATTATCTATCTTTATGCGGAAAAGTTCAGCTCTTATAACTACTAATGGGGTAAAATTTTAATCGGGCAAGAAGGGATTCGAACCCCTGACACCGTGGTTCGTAGCCACGTGCTCTAGTCCACTGAGCTACAAGCCCTTTGTAGTTCTATTAGCTAATCTAAACGTTGGGTAACAAAATGTCAAGTGTATGTATGTAAGCTGGGGCGGTAGGGATCGAACCTACGAATAGCGGAGTCAAAGTCCGATGCCTTACCACTTGGCGACGCCCCATACCCATCATATATGCTAAGAATATATCGATTTGTACAAAATTGTCAATTATTAATATCCAAGTATACAAAGATCAGTCTTAAGGACTGATCTTTGTAATTGAAAAAATTAACCTTTCAGGTCAGTAAGAATCTTCTTAAGAAGTTCTTCATTCTCTGGGCTTAGTTTTTTCTCGGATTGAATACTTGAAATAAACTGTGGAGCGCTGTTACGAAGGTAGCTACGTAGTTTTTCTACGAATCCTTTAACCTCACTTACAGGAATAGTATCTAAGTACCCGTTAATACCAGCATAAATGATAGCTACTTGCTCTTCAACCGAAATTGGAGAGTTTTGCTTTTGCTTTAACATTTCACGTAATCTTACACCTCGTGCTAATTCCGCTTGTGTGGCTGCATCTAGGTCTGAAGCAAATTGTGAAAAAGCTTCTAACTCAGCAAATTGTGCTAATTCAAGCTTCAGTTTACCTGCAACTTGCTTCATTGCTTTTGTTTGTGCCGCTGAACCAACACGAGATACCGAAATACCTACATTAATGGCTGGTCGGATTCCAGAGTTAAATAGGTCTCCTGATAAGAAGATTTGACCGTCTGTAATTGAAATTACGTTTGTCGGGATGTATGCAGATACATCACCAGCTTGTGTTTCAATAATTGGTAAGGCTGTCATACTTCCACCACCTAGTGCATCACTTAATTTCGCTGCACGTTCAAGTAAACGCGAGTGAAGGTAGAAAACATCACCAGGGTATGCCTCACGGCCTGGTGGACGACGTAAAAGAAGAGACATCTGACGGTATGCAGATGCTTGCTTCGTTAAATCGTCATATACGATTACCGTTGCTTTTCCTTTGTACATGAAGTACTCAGCTAAAGCTGCTCCTGTATAAGGGGCAATGTATTGAAGTGTCGCTGGTTCATCAGCATTTGCTGCAACAATAATTGTATAACCTAAAGCACCTTTATCTTCTAGTGTTGAAACAACACCAGCAACCGAAGAAGCTTTTTGTCCAATTGCTACATATACACAAATAACATCTTCTGTTTTTTGGTTAATAATTGTATCAATCGCTACAGAAGTCTTACCTGTCTGACGGTCTCCAATAATTAGCTCACGTTGTCCACGTCCAATTGGGATCATTGAGTCAATTGCTGTAATACCTGTTTGAACAGGCTCACATACTGACTTTCTTGTAATAATTCCTGGTGCCATTGATTCCACTAAACGTGTCTCAGATGCAGGAATATCACCTTTTCCATCAATTGGTTTCGCAAGCGAGTTAACAACTCGCCCTAAGAAAGCATCTCCAACAGGAACTTGAGCAATTTTACCTGTTGAACGTACTGCACTACCTTCTAAGATTCCTAAACCAGGCCCCATTAAAACGGCACCAACGTTATCATTCTCTAGGTTTAAGGCAATACCAACAGTTGAGTCATCAAATTCAAGAAGTTCACCTGCCATTACTTGTTCTAGGCCATAGACACGAGCAATACCATCTCCAATCTGTAAGACTGTCCCTACATTATCGATTTGAACTTCTTGGTCGTAACTTTCAATTTGTTGACGAATAATGTTGCTAATTTCGTCAGGTCTAATGTTAATCATATTCTTGCCGAATTTACTCTTTGACTAAATAATTTAGATAAGTACGGTTACAAAAAAGTATTTTGCCTTAACTCCTTGAAATGAGCTTAAACTGCTCCAAGAAGAGTACTAATTTGTTTTAGTTGACCGCGTATACTTGTATCAATTAATTTTGATCCAATCTCGATTGTAAAACCACCGATTAGCTGTGGATCTACTTTAAGTGCAAGTTTAATCTGCTTAGCACCGGTAATCTTTTTCAATTTCTCCGCAATAGTCTTTTGCTGTTGCGCTGATAATTGAACAGAAGATGTTACTTTTGCAATCTCAATGGATTCTTCTTTATATGATAATTCTAGGAATTTGTATGCAATACCATCAAGGTAAGCAATACGTCCTCTATCGACTAATAACATTAAAAATGTTAATGTTTTTTCACCGATTTGCTCGCCAAGAACATCTTTTAAAACGCCCTTTTTAGCATCACGAGTGATTAAAGGGTTTCCCAGAAATTTCTTTAGGTCGCTAGAATTAGCTAAAAATTGCGAAACGATATTAATATCGTTTGTAGTCTCTTTTAAAGAACTGTTCGCGTTAGCTAACTCTAAAAGTGCTTCTGCATAAGGCACAGCAATTTTAACAACTAACATAATTTAGCCTTCTAATTTAGAAATATTTTTATCGATAATTTGTTGCTGTAAATTAACGTCTAATTTACCCTCAAGTTGTAGAGTTACACGTTGAAGAGCCAAAGTAACAACATACTCTGAAATTTCCTTACGGATTTTCTTTTCAATAGTTCCAATTTGACCTTTTGCCGACGCAGTTAAGCGCTCGATTTCGGCTTTTCCATCGGTTAAAATTCCACTTTTAACTTGCTTCGCAGTTGCTTCCGCTTCTTCTTTTAAAGAAGTGATTACAAGTTGCGCTTGGGCTAGTTGCTTTTCGCTTTCTGTTAATTTAGTTACAGCCTGTTCTAGACGTTCTTCAGATTCTTGAATTGCACCTACAATTTTTTGTTGTCTTTCGGCTAAACTTTCCGACAACGCTGTACTACCAAGCTTAAAAATTCCACCGCCAAGTATTACAATGTTAATAAGGTTCGCTTCAAAGATATCTAAATTCAGACCGAAGGACCCTTCATTCGCTAGGAGCCCTGTGACAGTATTTAGAGTTTGAGTGTATAGATGCATGCTCTTTTAATAAATATTGAATTACAAAATTTAAAGAACCACTTTGCCCAGTAATTTCTCTTTGATTAATTGACTTAATTCATCGATTTGGGTCTCAAGTTGTTGTAAAGCAAGCTTTTTTTGTGCTTCAAGTTCTTTATTTGTTTGAGCGATTAAACTCGCTGCATCTGCTCGCGCTTGAGTAATTTCTTGGGCGACAATTCCTTTTGCTTCACTTTCCGCTTTTGCAATTACGTCTTGAGCTCCTGTTTTCGCTTCTTTTAGCTGGGTTTCGTATTGCTCACAAAGCTCATCCGCCTTTAACAGTTTTGCTGAGGCTTCAGCAAGGTTGTTACTGATGAATGTTTCACGCTCTTCGAGTAATTTCCCGATTGGCTTATAAAAGATAAACGTTAATAAAACAGTAAGTAAAATGAATTGTAAAGCTTGAAGAGGTAATGTGGCGTTAAAATCAAATAAACCACCAGCTGCTTCGGATAATGTAACGGCATTCGTTACAAGCATTATAAGGTTATTCATTTTTACTTTGTGAATAAATGCGTTTTAAAATAGCGCTTAGTTTTAAACTAAGCGCTTTCGAGTATTTATTAACCTGCAAATGGGTTTGCGAATAATAAACAAAGAGCTACTACTAGACCATAGATTGTTAGTGACTCCATGAATGCTAGAGATAGAAGAAGAGTACCACGGATCTTACCTTCTGCTTCAGGTTGACGTGCTAAACCTTCTACTGCTTGTGCAGCTGCTGTACCTTGTCCAATTCCTGGTCCGATTGACGCTAGACCAATAGCTAATCCTGCTGCAATAACTGATGCACCTGATACGATAGGGTTCATAATTAGTGGTTTTGTTTTTTAATACAAATATAATTTCGACGGATAAAATCCGAATTCTATTAATTACTCGATTGATTCACCGATGTAAGCTGCCGATAAAGTGGCAAAAATAAGTGCCTGTACAGAACTAGCAAATATTCCCAGAATCATAACTGGTAAAGGAATAAATACTGGAACTAGTAAACAGAAAACTGATACAACGATTTCATCCGCAACTACGTTTCCGAAAAGTCGGAAGCTAAGTGATAGCGGCTTTGAGAAATCTTCTAATATATTAATAGGTAAAAAAAGCGGAGATGGCGAGATATATCTTGCGAAGAATCCAAGCCCTTTTTCTTTAAATCCAGCGTAAAAATAACTGATTGAAGTTAGTAATGATAAAGCAACCGTAGTATTAATATCATTTGTTGGGGCTGCTAATTCACCTTCTGGAAGTTGGATTAACTTCCAAGGGATTAACGCACCTAACCAGTTAGCTACAAAGATAAATAAGAAAATTGTTCCCACATATGGGACCCATGGACGATAGTGGTATTCTCCAATTTCGCCTTTCGCGATACCTGCTACGTATTCGAAAACAGATTCGAGAAAATTTTGTATTCCTTTTGGAATTTGCTCAAGTTTAGATGTACCCACAACAGCGAGACCTAAGATGATTGCAAGTACAAGCCAAGTAACTAATAGAACTTGCCCGTGTACTGTAAATCCTCCTATTTCCCAATATAGATGGGTACCAACTTCGACAGCAGCTAATGAAAAAAACATAAACGAAAGACTAATTCGAAGTAAGTAATGCAATTTTTTTCTTGCTTGATTATTATTATACCTAGGTGTATTCCAGCCTGGTCAATATAAGAAGATTTTCTATAATTAAGTTTGGTTAAAAATAAAAAGAGTGCTTTGAGCTTTATAAAGCTAAACTAAAGAAAGATTCGCTTTGAGGTAATTAATTTTTTAATTACCCCAAAGCGAATTCTTTTGGGTTACCCACTTATCGTTATTGGTAACTTTGCTTTCCTTCTAGAATACCGTCAGCTAAAGTTGAAATAATAAGTTTCACAGAACGTACAGCATCGTCGTTTGCCGGAATTGGTATATCGACTAAATTTGGGTCGCAATTTGTATCTAAAATTGAAATAATTGGAATCCCTAATTTTCTACACTCTAGTAATGCCGTAGTTTCTCGTTTCGGATCTACAAGAATAACAATATCAGGGATTTGTGTCATGTTTATTAAGCCCCGCAAGTTATGACTTAATTTCTCCTGCTCACGACGTAAAAATGCGGCTTCTTTTTTTGGTAAGCGATCTAACGTCCCATCTTCTTCTTTTGCATCTAACTCTTTTAGGTATTCAACCCTTTTTTGGACTGTCGACCAGTTTGTTAGAATTCCACCTAACCAACGGTTGTTAACATAATGGCCACCACATCGTTGCGCTTCTTCAGCAATAATAGAAGCGGCTTGTCTTTTTGTTCCAACAAATAAAAAGCTCTTTTTTTCCTGACTCGCTTTTTGTACGAATTCGTACGCGTGTGTTAAAAGTCGCGCAGTTTGAACTAAATCAATAACATGGATACCATTTCGTTCAGCATAAATGTAGGGGAACATCTTCGGGTTCCACCGACTTGCTTGGTGACCGAAATGTACACCTGCGTCTAACAATTCACCTAATGTAACTACAGTCATAATATTCTTTTTTATTTTCGAAATCTAAGTAACTTAAAGAAATAATTGGGGACAAAATAATGAATTAAATTTTACGTGAGTAGTACTCAATCACAAATAATTCGTTTAATTTTAATGCAACCCATTCACGGTCAACAATTCCTAAGACTTTAGCTGTTAAATTTTTTTTGTCAAAATCTAGGTGTTGAGGCGATTGTGATAAGGAAGGTGATTCTAAATAAGTATTGACTAAACTTTTTGACGCGGCATTATCGCGGACAGATAAAACATCTCCTGGTTGACATTGATAACTAGGGATAGAGACACGTGTATTATTTACTTGAATATGTTTATGACTAACAAGCTGCCTAGCTGCAGCAATAGTTGGTGCTAAACCTAATCTAAAAATAAGATTGTCTAAACGCATTTCTAGAAGCTGAAGTAAAATAGTACCGGTTGTACCTTTAATACCTTTAGCTTGTCGAATGTAATTCATTAATTGCTTTTCTGAGATTCCATAATTAAATCTCAACTTTTGCTTTTCCTCTAAACGAATACCATATTGGGTAGGCTTTTTTTGAACTGCCCCATGTTGGCCTGGTCTACTTGTTCGTTTGGCAATTTTACTCGTTAAACCGGGTAAATCTCCCAGACGGCGTGTTATACGCAATTTTGCTCCTCTATAACGAGCCATAATTTTTTTTGCTTAAATTAAAATTTTCCACCTATGCAATAATACTATATTTCTCGAAAAAAATAAAATAAAAAATGTTTTAGGGTTTTTATTCTTTTTTAACAAGACGTAGATCTAAAATATTCTCGGATAGAGGTTTAGCTTCACGATGAAAAGTTGCATCTATTTCACCTTTTTCTCTGGCTAACCTTTCTTGATTTTCTAAATAATTAAATCCCGTTCCAGCAGGAATTAAACGACCAATGATTACATTTTCTTTAAGCCCAGTTAACCAATCTTTTCGACCTTCAATTGCTGCTTCAGTTAAAACTCGTGTCGTTTCTTGGAAACTCGCAGCGGAAATAAAACTATCACTATTTAAAGATGCTTTAGTAATACCCAACAGTAAGGGAACATAAGATGGTGGTATTTCCCCTTTGTTTTCAGCAACTAAAGCAATGTCTGCCATTTTTTGGAAATTTAAAACTTCACCTGGTAGAAATGTTGTTGTTCCACTATCTTCAATACAAACTTTTGATGTCATCTGCTTAACAATAAGCTCGACGTGTTTATCTGCAATATCAACTCCTTGTGAACGATAGGTTCTTTGAATTTCACCAATTAAAAATAACTGTAAGAGCTTAAAACTCAGTTTACAAGCTTCAAACGAAGTATAACGATTTTTAAAGTATGAAAATAAAGTCTCTAATTTAGTATGCGGGCTTATTAAACCATCTGTTAAAGCGGAACTAACTTCAACAAAATCGCCAGAGTTAAATTTAGTTTTAATGCCGGGTTTAAGTGCCAAAGTTTGAACCTCATTATCTAAACCGATAAGCTGTACAGTTGACTCTCCGTGTTTATTGAATCGGACATATGCATAGCCTGGGCAAGGAGCTAAAAGCGCATTATGTAATACTTTACGGGCCTCTAGAAGCTCTTCTACTTTTGGTAAACCTTGAACAATATCGGTTGTTTTAATTGTTTCATAAACAAGAGTAGCTAGGATATCACCAGCTTTTACTAAATTGTTTGAGGTCGCATGTAAGATAGTTCCCGCGGAAATTAAATAAGGCTGGCTTAAACGAATTAGAATATGGTCTTCGAATATTTCTAGAATTTGGCCAGAGTAAGGTGATTTAACATTGTCATTTAATAAGGTACCAATTCTAACTAAATCTCCTACCGAAACTTTTTTTAAAAGTTCGACATTTGGACAAAAAACCTTTTTTAGGTCGGAAGGATTTAAAATTAATACTTCCTTCATATTGCCACTATTTAAGTGCGGATTGATGGCGGCTAACTTATTTACTAATCCTGCTGTCGTTTCAATTTGGCCAATTAATGTATTCGATGCAACATATTGTTTATTTGAAACAAAATTCCGCGTAGTTGTTGGTAAGCTTGAATGTGAACTTTTTCGATTGTTTTCAAATGTCTTAATCACTTCGTATAAAGCAATTTTAAGAAACGATTTTCCAGGCACTTTACTTGGGGTAAATTCGAGTCTTGGTTCAAGTCCTTGTTGTTCTTGCTTAAAATCAAAAACAATAAACGTTTGTAGTAAATTTATACCATTATTTGAAATGATCTTTTCCCAATTTTTATAGAAAACTCGTTTAATAACTTTTAATTTAATATGTTCGTGTGAATTATAAGGGAAAAATGATTGCGATAAAGAAAGATCTTCTTCTTTAGGAACTTCAAAAACTTGAACAGGTCGGGCTAATATATATTGCTTTTCATTTAGTTCAAAAAATTCTAAGTAAACTAGTTGTTGGGTGATGATTTTTCCTGGAACAATAAAGTTTCCTGGTTTAACGAATCTATCAGATTTGTCAAAAATTTGGCTTTCAGCTGACGTTAATTCAAATAATTCCCCAGGTTTTATAGTTACTTCTTGCTCTGCCTCTTTAATTTGAAAAAACCCGCCAACTTTTGAAAATGTATTTGGCATAATTTCTTCACCTACCCCTACGATGCTTTCATTTTTGCTGAAACTTAGGCGGACTTCATCTAGAGTCGAGAATTTAAAAGTTTCTTCAGGAATCCAATAAAAATAACCTTTAAATAAATTTTTAACGCTCTTTCTTTTTTTCGATGCTTGAGGATTTTCTAAACTGTAGGTAACAATACCACCTGTCGTTGTACGATATGTATTGTCATCTAAAACCGCAATCGTATCTCCCTGTTTTAAAACACTGTTTGGTTCAGTTGTAAGTTGAAACTGAAAATCTTGATTGTCTGTCTTAATTTGTAAACGCGAACTATTTTCTACTTTTTCATTAATAAAGGCATTTGTTAACGTAACAGAAAAATTTTGGACACAAATACCGGTACCGTTGTCACTCTTATCAATTTGTACCCAACCTGGGTATTTGTTATAAAGAGGTGTTCGACTTAAAAGTGTATTTTTCGATAAATTTAAACCTGGCTTAAGAAGTGTTTCAGAAAAAGCTGGCAGCTCATAAAACGAACCTTGTAGAATCCAAATTAGACCCGCTTTATTATTCGTTTTATATGTATTGCCTTGTTTATCTGCTTGAACTTTAACATCTAGGGCATTAAAGAAAACTTCACCACTTGTTTCACTATATATTTCCTTTTGTTCTTCTTCTAGAATTAAATTTGTATCTTTTTGAATTTCCGCAATAATTTCATTTTCGTAGACATACTGGTCTGTATTAACAAGAAGTAAACTTTCGGTTGGAATTTCAAAAGAAATAGTTGTCCCAAATGAATTTTTTATTATTAAATTAACCTCTTCTTTTAACCGGAAACCCATTTTCCCGTGCATTGTTCGAAATAAACTTGCTTTATGCCCTTCCCAATATTCAATTTTACCCTCCATGGGTGATCTCACTTGGCGCGTTAAATCACCAGAAAATACACCCCCGGTATGAAATGTTCGCATTGTTAGTTGCGTACCTGGTTCACCGATTGATTGAGCCGCTACAATTCCGACAGCTTCACCTAAATCGACTAATTTTGAATGTGAAAGGTGCCATCCATAACAATTTTGGCATACAGACCGCGTTGAAGTACAAGTTAATGAAGAGCGAACCTTAATCGGGCTATGGTCTTTTAAAGTTTTTAAAGTTTGTAAAAATGTTTCTGTTATTTCAGTATTAGCAGGCGCAAATAAATTCCCTTCTTGAGTAAATATTGGCTCAGCAAGTAACCGGCCGCGTAAATTTAAGAAATTATTAGACGCTAATTCCGTGGCCCATAGTCCTTCTGTAGTTCCACAATCACTTTCACGAACAATAATATCTTGGGCTACGTCGACTAAACGTCTCGTTAAATATCCCGAATCTGCTGTCCGCAGGGCTGTATCTACCAATCCTTTTCTTGCACCGTACGAAGAAATAATATATTCGGTTACGGTTAGACCTTCTCGAAAATTACTTTTAATTGGTAAATCGATAATTTGACCTTGAGGGTTAGACATTAAACCCCTCATCCCCACTAGCTGACGTACTTGCGAGATATTTCCTCGTGCTCCCGAAAAGGCCATAATATAGAGCGGGTTTAACGGGTCACTTTCGCGAAAATAAGTTAAAACATCATCTTTTAAAAAGTTATTTGCATTATTCCAAATATCAATTGTTTTTTGGAATTTTTCAACACTTGTTATACTACCGATTTCATAACGTTTTTGTGTAGTTTCAACTTCATTACGGGTTAAACCAATTAACTCTCGTTTTTTTGCAGGAACACGTAGATCTTCAACACTTAAAGAAACGCCTGATTGTGTGGCAAAATGAAATGTCAGATTTTTTACACGATCTGCAATAATTGAAGATTTTACAATACCGTAGTTTAAAAATGCTTGGTACATTAAGTCTTTTAAACTACGTTTATTAATTAGGTTGTTCTCAAAAGAATGGATCTTTTTAAATTCTGGTTGCATGGGAATATGTTATTGGAAAATCTCATTTAAAAGAATTCGACCGGGTGTTGTTCTAATATATTTTGTTCTGGTGTCTTGTGAACTAGACTGCTTAGATTTAATATCAGCTCCATGCGTCAAAATTAGATTTCCACTTTGCGTTTGCGAACAAGTTTCATCTTCAGTTAAATCTACATTATTACAACGTACCCAAATAAAAGTATGTAAATGAATTTGTGAATTTTGGTAAGCCAAAATTGCATCTTCAAAATCGGAAAAATAATGATTTTTGTTTAATTGTTGTGAGGGATTATTCGCCGTTAAGTAAAAACATCCTAATACCATATCTTGACTTGGTGTTAAAATGGCATCACCTGTTGCAGGGGAAAGAAAATTATTAGGTGCTAACATTAATAATCTAGCCTCACTTTGGGCCTCTAAAGAGAGTGGTATATGTACGGCCATTTGGTCTCCATCAAAATCTGCATTGAATGCTGGACAAACTAAAGGATGCAAACGAATTGCGCGACCACTTACTAAGATGGGTTCAAAAGATTGTATTCCTAAACGGTGTAAAGTCGGGGCTCTATTTAGAAGAATGGGGTGTCCTTCCATTACATTTGCTAATATTTCCCAAGCAAGTGGACCGTTTTTTTGAATAATACTTTTTGCAGCTTTAATATTATTTACAAGGCCTTCATAAATTAACCGGTGAATAACAAATGGTTGAAATAATTCAATGGCCATTTCGCTCGGTAAACCACATTGATTTAACTTTAATTCAGGCCCAACTATAATAACTGATCGGCCGGAATAATCAACTCTTTTCCCTAAAAGATTTTGTCTAAATCGACCCTGCTTTCCTTCAATAATATCTGATAAAGATTTAAGGGGACGATTATTTAAACCTACAACTGCACGACCCCGCTTACCATTATCTATTAAAGCATCAACTGCTTCTTGAAGCATTCGTTTTTCATTACGGATAATTAATTCCGGAGCTACAATTTCCTGTAGTCGTGCTAAACGATTATTTCGATTAATTACACGTCTATATAAATCATTTAAATCAGAAGTGGCAAATCGACCCCCATCAAGTTGCACCATCGGCCTTAAATCTGGAGGTAAAACAGGTAAAATGTCCAAAATCATCCATGTAGGATCGAATTTTGAAGCAATAAATTGATTTATAACACGAAGTCTGCGGATTAGTTTTTCGCTGAAAAAACGCTTTGCAAATGGCAGTAATTCGCGAATTTCGCTTGCACTTTGTTGTAAATCGACATTCTTTAAAAGAGTTTTTATGGCTTCAGCTCCAATTGATATGGTATTTTCTTTTAACGAAAAATCATCATTATAGTCAATCGCGAGCCAATCAGCTTCGCTAAGAAGTTGTTGATATGATAAATTTAAGTCCTTATTTGCTTTCGTCACTACGTAAGAATTAAAGTAGACAATTTGCTCTAACTCCTTTACAGTCATACCTAAAATCAAAGCAATTTTACTAGGGCGACCTTTTACATACCATACATGTGTGACTGACGAAGCCAACTCAATAAAACCCATTCTATGGCGTCGAACCTTTGAGTCGATTATTTCGACCCCGCAGCGTTCACAAACGATTCCTTTATGGCGGATTCTTTTATATTTTCCGCAGTGACATTCCCAATCATTAACAGGACCAAAAACCCTCTCACAAAATAACCCATTCATTTCTGGTTTTAATGTTCGGTAATTTATCGTTTCAGGTTTTGTAATTTCTCCAACTACTTGGCCATTTGGAAGTTTACGTTCTCCCCATTCTCGTATTCGAGAAGGAGAAGCTAAATTGATTTTTACATAGTCAAAAGATCTATCCATTTTTACGATTTGTCGTCCCCATGGGGCATATTAAATTACTTTTAAAATACGTATAACAACTTATATAGCAAAATTAAGGTGTTGTTCCACGGGTTAATAAATAATTATTTGCAACTGACTGATCGTCCCGTGAGCTATTTAGCTCTGACATTAAATTAATTTCTTTATCTTCTGTTAATAGAGTTGTATCTTCTATTTTGTAAGCAGCAATATCCAAACATAATGCCTGTAGCTCGCGAAGTAAAACTTTAAAAGATTCAGGTGTTCCCGGTCGAGGAATCGGATAGCCTTTAACAATCGCATTTAATGTTTCATTCCTTCCTTGCATATCGTCAGATTTAATCGTCAGCAATTCTTGTAAAGTATAGGCTGCCCCAAAAGCTTCCAGAGCCCATACTTCCATTTCACCCAATCTTTGCCCACCTTGTTGGGCACGCCCACCTAACGGTTGTTGTGTAACAAGTGAGTACGGTCCCGTTGAACGTGCATGGATTTTATCATCTACAAGATGGACTAACTTTAATACATAAGCACGCCCCACTGTAATTGGATTATCGAACATTTCTCCAGTTTGCCCATCTGTTAGCATCATTTTACCTGGATGCTGGGTTGAAAAAACCCATGGTTGTTTCTCTGCAGCTTCCATTAAAGTATTATTTACGAAACCTCGCGATGCTTCCACACCATTCATTTCATCAAAAGGTATTACTTTAAATCTTGCATTTAGGTGTTCTGCCGCTAAGCCTAATAAACATTCAAATATCTGCCCTACATTCATTCGTGATGGAACTCCCAACGGATTTAACAGGATATCGACAGGCGTTCCATCAGGAAGATAAGGCATATCTTGCCGTGGCAAGATTTTTGAAATAATGCCCTTATTTCCATGGCGACCGGCAACTTTATCCCCAATCTGTATTTTACGGATTTGGGCAATATAAACTTTTATAACCTCATTTGTGCCTGGTGACAGATCATCTTGGTTCGCCCGAGAAAAAATCTTAACATCTAAAACTCGTCCATTGACACCATGGTGTAATTTTAAGGACGTATTTCTAACATCCCGAGATTTTTCACCAAAAATCGCTCGAAGTAACTTACCTTCAGGTAAATAATCCGACTCACCTTTGGGAGTTAATTTACCAACTAATATATCGCCAGGTTCAACCCACGAGCCAATATGAATAATTCCATTTTCATCAAGTTTCGATAAACTTTTTTCATTGACATTTGGTAAATCACGGGTTATTTCCTCCGCTCCAAGTTTTGTCTGGCGAGATTCAATTTCAAATTTTTCAATATGAATTGAAGTATGCAGATCGTCATATAATAAACGCTCATTAACAACAAAAGCATCTTCATAATTATATCCTTCCCACGGCATGTAGGCGATTAAAATGTTTTGCCCAACTGCTAATTCACCAGTTTCCGTTGAAGTACCATCAGCTAAAAGCTGTCCTACGCGAACTTTTTCATATAATGAAACGCATGGTTTTTGATTAATACAAGTATCCTGATTAGAACGCTTGTATTTTGTTAAATTGTAAATTAACTGATTACCATTTTTATCTTGGACCACAATTTGCTCATCCGATAAAGTAACAACTTTACCGCAATTAGAACTTAAAATTGCCATGCCAGAATCACGTGCCGTTTGACTTTCCAAACCTGTTCCTACAAGTGGCGCATCAGCATATAGTAAAGGAACTGATTGACGTTGCATATTTGATCCCATTAGGGCTCGGTTAGCATCATCATGTTCTAAAAATGGAATTAATGAAGTTGCTAATGAAACAACTTGGATTGGTGAAACGGCAATGTAGTCGACTTCATTTTTTGAAACTGTAACAATATTTTGTTGGTAGCGTACAGGGACATCGGGTTGCTTTAGAACACCATGTTCATCAGTGGCGACATCACCCGCAGCTAACTTATATTGTTCCTCTGCGATCGCATCCAAATAAATTGGAGGTAGATCTTTTAAAACTTTTCCTTGTTTAACTTTATAAAACGGAGTTTCAATAAAGCCATAAGCATTAATTTTCCCGTATGTAGATAAAGATCCAATTAGACCAGCATTTGGACCTTCTGGAGTTTCTACAGGACATATTCGACCATACTGACTTGGGTGAATATCACGAACAACAAATCCGGCGCGATCACGTGCTATACCCCCTGGCCCCAAAACCGATATCCGCCTTTTATGTGTTAATTCCGCCAATGGGTTAGTTTGGTCCATAAATTGGGATAATGGGTTTGAACCAAAGAATTCGCGAATAGATGCGGCAAGAGGCTTAGGGTTAACAAGTGTATTAACACGGAGATAAGAGTGCTCGCAAATGGCCATACGTTCTCTAACAACACGTTCGAGGCGATTTAAGCCAATACGAATTTGATTCGCCATCAATTCTCCAACTGATCTTATACGTCTATTTCCTAAATGATCAATGTCATCACTTACAATCGGCATGAAGCGGAACCTTATTAACTGATTAATGATACCGATTAGGTCTAAAGAAGTTAAAATTCGAACATCTGAATCAATGTCGAGCATTAGGGCCTGATTTAATTTATGGCGACCAACATAGCCTAAATCATACTTTTTAGAATCGAAAAATTTTGCATATAATAATTTCTGACACCCTTTTGCAGTAGCCGGTTCTTCTGGTTTTAGGTGGCTATGGACTTCTAACAAACATTGTTCCGTTGTTAGTTGCTCGTCAGTATTGCTCGTTTTTCGGAAATAATTAATATTTTCAATTGAGTTAAAAATTTCTTGATTATCTAGTCCGAGGGCCTTAAGAAAAACAAAAATTGAGAATTTTTTTGCTTTATCAATTTTTATGTATACTAAGTCATCCTTATCAATTTCAAATTTAACCCATGTGCCTCGATTAGAGATCAAACTTGCTGTATAAATTCTAACCCCTTGTTTATCTGCTTCACTTTTATAGTAAATACCAGGGCTACGAACAATCTGATTAATTATAATACGTTCAATTCCATTTACTAAAAATGTTCCGCTATCCGTCATAAGTGGTATATCACCTAAAAAGACTTGCTTTTCTTGTGGGTCGGCTCCTTCTAGGTAATTAAGTTGGGCACGGATAAAAATACGAACACTATAAGTTGCATCTTTACGCTTTGCTTCTTCTAAAGTATAGCGGGGAGGATTTATAGTATAAAATTTTGTTGCAAAATTTAATTCCAAATCGCCTAAATAATCTCGTATAACTGAGAAAGTACGAAGCTCTTGAACAAAACCCTTTTCAAGAAACCAACAATAACTTGCTCGTTGAACGTCAAGTAGATTAGGCAAAAGATACTTATAAATATTTTTGTTTCGATCAAGCATTATGTAATCCGCATCTTATATGCAATAAATTTTAGGTAAATTTTCGAAGGCAATAAAATAGTTTACGATACTTTTGGGGGAAAGAGAATGGAAATTTTGAGAAAATTATATTATTGAACAATCTTTTGAAACATATAGCCTGTACCACGAGCTGTAAGAATTAAGTCGGGCTTACCTGGGTCAATTTCAAGTTTTGATCGCAAGCGTGAAATATGAACGTCAACAACTCGCGTATCCAAATAACGCTCAGGAGTATAGCCCCAAACCGTATCTAAAATATACGCGCGTGATAAACGTTCACCTGCATTTGTAATCAATAATTCGAGTAAACTAAATTCAATTCCCGTTAGACGCACACGTGCATTATCACGAAAAACTTGTTGCTTTTGCGTATTAATAGTTAGGTTTCCAATTTGAAAAAGATACTTATTCGAACTATAGTTACTTGTTTTTTCGCTTCTCCGTAAAAGAGATCTAACACGTGCTTCTAATTCTTTAGGGTAAAAAGGCTTAATAACATAATCGTCGGCACCGAATTCGAGCCCCATAACACGATCAGATATGTCACCACGTGCAGTTAGCATAATAATCGGCACGTTTGACTTTTTTCGCAGTTCACTACAAACCGTATAACCATCGAGTTTAGGCAACATAATATCTAAAATTACTAAATTAGGTTGTTCTTGATGAAATAACCGAATTGCTTCCTCACCATCAGAAGCCGAAATTACATTATACCCTCTAATTGTGAGACGTGTTTCTAAAATCTTACGAATATTTGATTCATCATCCACAACTAATATTTTCTCTTTCGGTGATATCCCGGTCACAGGTTTGGTTCGTTAAAAATTTTATGCTCGGACTTTATAAAACTGAAAATGAATGCCTGCAGGAAAAAAGGTACATATTCTAGTATTTAAAGAAAAAATTGCCCGAGTAATTTTTTCCACTCTGGATTTTCTAAGTGGTGGTAAGTATAATTAATAATATAGGCGAGCGTAGCCAAGTGGTTAAGGCACTGGGTTGTGGTTCCAGCATTCGCGGGTTCGATTCCCGTCGTTCGCCCGACTAGAAATAAAAGGTTTTGGGTTATGCTTCGAGTTACTCTGTTTCTAAAAATACATTTAAGTATTTTGCTAAGGTTACTGCCTCATTTTCAATCTTGTTAAGAGCCGCTGGTTGATCAACTCCTGTTAATGGTATTTCACGGCTATCTTTTAAACATAAAAATAACTGACGTCTTGGGTTTAAGCCTTCCGTTACCCGAACTTTTATTGACTTAACTACTTCACTTGGAAATGTTAAATTTAATTCTCTATTTTTACCAGGAAAACCTTTACGATACACTGTAATCTGATCAGCATTGTAATCATTATAACCAAATCCTACGTCCCAAATAATAGTTAAACAAAGAAAAAGGCCTAAAATAAGTGCAACAGTGCCGTAAAACATTAAAATAATTCCTTGGGGAATAAAGGCAATACTGCTGGCGTCTGAGAAAATCAATAAATTGGTATTAAAATAGCTTGAGCAGCCATTTAAAAAAAAGCCTAAACCACCTAATGTAATAGTTAATGCCCAAAAAATATTACTTAAGCGACGAGACCCACTGATATATGTCCGCATTCTGAATAAACTTTAAAACTATTTTTAATATAAACCTTACGTACAAGCCAGCCCCACAAACAGATGCTTTATTCAGCAAACTTTTGCTTAGCAAGTATAATTCATCCATTATACAAATTACAGACTGACAAGTACTTTAGTTTTGGAAAGAACTAAATTAATCGGATGCTTCTTAACCCGAAGTATAATCCTGCGGCTAAGCTAAACATTAAAGTCATTAGTAAAATATAACCAATAAGAGCGCTCATAGTATTTTACATTTAAAATATTTAATTATATAAACTTAATATTATCACAAAAACCCACCGTTTTAAAAAGAAAAACCACCACACAATCATAACAGGTTTTAAAAACCTGAAAACTTGACACCAATTTGAATTAATTGCTACCCTGTAAGTGTTATTTATTTACGAAATTAATAAATTTATGGCTCACAAAAAAGGAGCAGGTAGTACAAAAAACGGACGTGATTCAAATTCTAAACGTCTAGGCGTTAAGGTTTATGGAAATCAAGCAGTAAAAGCTGGCGGAATAATCATCAGACAACGTGGATTAACATTTAAACCAGGCTCTAATGTTGGGGTTGGAAAAGACTATACCTTATTTGCTTTAAAAGAAGGACTTGTAAAATTTGAAAAAATGAAAGGGGTATCAACTGTATCTCTTGATACAACTTCAGTAGATATCTAAGAAACTAATTTTCTAACCCTCCCTAAGGAAGCGGTTGACCTGCATCTAATTTTTTGATACTATCTGTATAAGAAAGCAAAATATTTTCGCGCTCTTAGTTCAGTTGGTAGAACGTAGGTTTCCAAAACCTGATGTCGAGGGTTCAAGTCCTTCAGGGCGTGATTTTTAAGATGTTTAAACATTTTCAAATGTGGAGAGGTGGCTGAGTGGTTGAAAGCTTCAGATTGCTAATCTGATGTACGCTTCATCGTGTACCGTGGGTTCGAATCCCATCCTCTCCTTTTTGCAAGCATAAGAAGTTTTTCTTTTACCTTATAAAGGTGATATAATACAAATTATATCGTGGTATAATTTCTTTTAATAAAAGATACGAATAAAAAATGGATTTACTAAGTTTAGGTTGGTCATCGTTGATGGTTATGTTTAGCTTCTCCTTAGCCTTAGTTGTATGGGGCCGTAATGGGTTCTAATGCACTATTAGAAACTAAAAGAATTAATTTTCAATTTTAAATAAATATCAAAAAAATGGCTAAAGAAATTTTCACGGTAGCTGGTGTTATGTGGGCATTAGTGCTAACAGGATTAAGCGTAGGTTTTGGTCTTTTAAAAATTCAAGGAGAATAAAATTTGCTCCCTGAAAATTCAACCAAAAAATAAACATATATGAGCATATATGAAAATGTATGGATTTTAATTAGTTTGGTAATTATTGTATTAATATTATCAACAGATCCAAAAAGTTCCACAAATAGTATTGGAAACAATAATATAACTTTAATGTTTTCAAGTATTAGCGAAAGTCAAAAATTCATAAGGAATTTCTCGTGGATACTTATTGTAGCATTTTATTTTCTAACAGTTCTTCTTAGCTACTTGAACTAACAAATTTTATGTTACTAACTAAAAACAGGCGAATAACAATTGTAATTCGCCTGTATCTATCTTATATATTTAAGCAAAGAAGCTGATATTATCTAAAAGAACATATGCAACACTTGCTCCCCCAAATGCGCCAATCGAAAAGCCACTTGTAAAGTTACGCCAACCTTTTGCGGATTCTAAATTTTCTCCACCCTCAGTCCCTTGAAATGACGCAAGGCCATAAATAGTTAATCCAAGAGTTAAAATTAGGATTAAACCAAAAGCTGAAAATAAACCAACAAGTAAAGCATTAGGCGAATTACGAAGTGGTCCTAAAATATAGAATGGCCCAATTAAAAAGTAACCATGAGCCATACCGATCTCTAATCCACGTAATAGTGGAGATAAACCTTTTCGGTATATTGGCAAGTTACCAAGGTAAAGTTTTGTCGCAGTTGAAGTTGTTACAGGAGTCGATAAGTTGCCCACGAATGGGTCATTATTGTACGGTTTAACAAATTCGCTCATTAACAGTTTGAGAATTAATTATCTATACGTTAATTATAGCGCTAATTTCTGCGGATATTATCCAAAATTAAAAAATACTTAAAGAAACTAAAAATGGAAAAACGTATATTAGTAAATGGTTCGCCTTATGCTTACAAAAGCCCCATGTCCGCATACGAACTAATTGAATACCTTGGGTTTAATATAAATTTAATTTTACTTGATTACAATGGTTTAATTTTACAAAAAGAAAATTGGAAAACCGTTTTTCTTGAACCAAATGACCAACTTGAGATTATAACATTAGCTGGTGGTGGGTAACTTTTAAAAAATTTAAATCGAGATGACAGGATTTGAACCTGCGACACCCTGCTCCCAAGGCAGGTGCGCTACCAAGCTGCGCTACATCTCGTATTAACACTGTTAATTGTAATACAATTTATATTATTATACAACCCTTGCCAAAGGATAGAATAGAAGATCTAGCTGCAGGGTAACATTAAAATTTCACGCAGCCTCCGATAATTAAAGATCATTTAAAGTCCTGTAAATTTTTTTATTTTTTTAATCCCTCAAGAACTCCTTTCCAAATTAAACCAATAGCCCGGCCAACTACCGATGTAAAAAAATACTGAGTTCCCTTTCCAACTAACAAAAGGGTTCCATTCGACCTTGCTACTATAAAATCCTGCAATTCAATATAATTAACAACAAATAAAGCTACACTATTTAGCTCTAACAATTCGTTCATACGATTCGCATAAATCGAACGTGAATAAATACCATCCGTTCGAATAACAAATAAGCTATATTCGCTATTATAAAGATTCTTAGGTCGAATAACATACTGTTTCAGACGGTTTTGCCATGCTAATTTATTTTTAAATTGCTCAATATTTCTAATCGACAAAAAGTTTGATTTATACAAGTTTTGACGAATATTCGGCACAAGCGAAAATTCCGTACTAATTATAATTATTACCCCACTCGTTAGAGCGATGATTAAATTCTCAAACAAGGATTCGATCAATGCAACACTTGCTATTTCATATACAGGTGTAAATATAGAACGAAAAATTTGAGATTTGTTATTTAATAACGAGGAAAAAGGTAAAGCTACCAAAATGTCTGCATCGTCATAAAGGGTCTGAAGATAAGTATTTGAACTTCGGTGTAGTTTGCTCGCATCAAGTTTAATTTTTATCCCATATTGCGAATTTAAAAAAACTTCACCAACACGTACAATTAAATCCGCTAGAATTAACCGACTTTGAGCAACAGAAACTACTTGCTGTTTTTTTTGTAACATATCTAAAAAACAAACTTCAACCGTTGAAATAGCATGCTTAAAAAGATTTTGTTTTACTTCGTAGCGTAATAAATCGGTCCCAAGCAATAAATTAGTATTGTTATCAAGAGATAAATTTAATCGTGTATAAAGACGAATAAACAATTTTTCTGGCTCTAACGGTGTGTTTTTATCAGAAAATTTTTCTAAAGAGGAGGAGTTCATTACCTTACTTGCAAAAAACTAAAAACATAGAAATCGCTTTTGAACCTTTTGTTTAAAGTTCAAAAAGCGATTTCTGTTACTATTTCACTTTAGAAAGAAAGTGAATCTGGGAAAAAACGTTGAATCTCGATGATCATGCCAGCAGTTAAACTCATCCAAGCAGTTAACAGAACAGGCGCTGTTGAAAGATATTTCAAAAGATCTTTACTCATAAGTCAATCTAATTATAGTTGTTTTATAAATTTTAAAAATAGACCTTCCAATCCTAACGAGGCGAAACTGTAACTTCGTCACCTGGAACTAATAGTTGGCCGTTAATTAACTCTTTCCAAGCTGCTAAAGGCCATAGAAAGGCTCCTGACATCATCCCTAGGGCAACAGGTACGTTAATAATAATTTCGTTTTCATTAGGCTTATCTGTTTTCTTAGAAAACTGAAGATAGCTACGGCCTGCCCAGCCAATCCAACCAGCAATATATAGGAAGCCAAAAGCAGGAATCACGAATTCACCCGCATGATCCGGTCTACCATCTGCGATAAGATGGGGTAAACCATCAGCCCCACAAAGTAAGCCTTTGTCACCATATTTTGCAAAACGAGCTTTTGTTTGATCAATTTGTTGCTCAAGCGCTAAATAGGCAGGTGTACCTTCAGTATAATTCGCTAACCTAGCTTGCAGTTTTTTTACACTGCCATCAAGGCGCTTCTTAAATACTGCGGAATCTTTACAGGGAGTTAATCCACTCACATCAGCAAACGCGGCCTTTGGAGACGCCGCAAAAAGACTAGCTACTAAAAGCCAATTTAATAAAACCTTCATAAAAAGGGAAATTCGATAAATTTTTTAGCAAAAAACTAATATTAATATTATATATGGATCTTGGGGATATTTTTTATGTTCCGGAAATTAAATTAATTAAATTTGAGCGTATTAAGAATTTCTTTTACGTCTTTTTTAAAATCTTCTTGGAAAGCTAAAACGGCACGGTTTGATTTCCCTGCTAAAATAAATTCATCCGTTTTTTCAAACCCCCAAATTTGTGAATACGATAAAAAACTAATATAAATACTCACCATCACTAAAAAAAATGATAAGTAAATTAAGCGCAAACCAGGATCTTCTTTTAATTGAAGACCTGTAGTAGTTAAAAACTCTTGAAAACGAAGACTTTGATCCTCCGGAAAAACCACTAATTGACCAAGTTTTGTTGTCGCGACTAATAAACCAGCGTTATCATAAACGTAAATATTACCCGTTAAATCATTCAATAAAATTGTAATTTTTTGTTTAGAGTTTCCATCTAAAAAAACGGAACCGAGCCAAAAGTTACGGCCTGATTTTGAAATTTTATTTACTGGAACTTGTATAGTCTGTTGATCATTAAGCTTAAGCTTAAGACCTAAAATATCCCAATCAGTTTGATAGACACTAACCCCGTTATAAACTAAAGGCTCATTCACAAAAATAATTTTTCTTTTTACTTCTTGCCCCTTTACATCTAAAATCGAGAGATCGGAATAAAATTGATTAACTTTTGCTTCTTCCGTATATGTAATCCAAAAATCATTCACGCGCCATGATAAATATTGCGGGATTTTACTTAAATTACCAGATTTTACTAAATTTTGTAGGTGGAAGATTTCCCCACGTGGTACAATTTCTTGCACAGTATATCCGCCTAATGCACCACAAGCACTACCAAATAAAACAAATAAAATACTAAAGTGGACTAATATTGGACCTACACGACCTAATAAACCTGAATAAGCATAATTTTTTTTGCCTTGACGAAAAACATGATAATTTTTGCCATAAAGTTGGTAAACGGAAGTGCTAGCTAGATTGCGGGGTAATTGGCGCTTAAGTTGAAATTTTCTTAAACTTTTAAAATTGGTAATAAATTCCCATAACCGAAATTTTTTTAATGCGGGGATTTGCGTTGTATACGTACAGGCTAATAAAGAAGATGCAAAGAAACCAACAATTCCAAAAAACCAAATATTAGAATACAAAGTATTCAAATTTAGTGATGTAATAAATTTCCAATCAACAAAGCCTAAAATCGGGGCCGTTGTTGGATAATTTTTTTGATAAAAAGCAAGCGGTTGATCTTGCTCGATAAAAGTTCCAAGAGCAATTAATATACCAATAGATGCTAATAACCAAATTGCGAGCCGAAGATCCGCCAATTTTTTAAGCAACTTTGTCGTATATAATTTTGTGGAAAAAACCATTTATTTTTCACTTGTCAAAATACTAATACTATAGTACATTATAAGTATAACGAGAGTGAAGTTATAATAACTTGCCGGGATAGCTCAGTCGGTAGAGCAGTGGATTGAAAATCCTCGTGTCTCCAGTTCAAATCTGGATCCTGGCATTACTAACTAAAAATCCTCACTATATTTCTGTATGTCTATACAAAGAGGTTTACTTATTGCTAAGCTTATATTACAATGAAATCATCTATATAACAAATAAATATAGGCGATATGGCCAAGTGGTAAGGCAGTGGATTGCAAATCCTCTATCCCCAGTTCGAATCTGGGTGTCGCCTTAGGGGGTATGGTGGAATGGTAGACACAACAGACTTAAAATCTGTCGGCAAATTGTCGTGCGAGTTCAAGTCTCGCTACCCCCAATTCGATTGTTTTAAACCTTGGATTTAGATATTTGTAAAATATTATTAAGAAGTAATAATCTATTATAGATTTAGCCTATACTAATTAATACTATCTATTTAAAAACTTGGTAATGTTATAGTATTCTAAACTTATAAAGTTTTTACTTTTACCATAGAATAATTGACCCCAACTTAATTTATGTCGCACTCTGTAAGAGTTTATGATACTTGTATTGGCTGTACACAATGTGTACGTGCCTGTCCTTGTGACGTACTAGAAATGGTGCCTTGGGATGGTTGTAAAGCTGGTCAGATTGCTTCTGCGCCTCGTGCTGAAGACTGTATTGGATGTAAGCGCTGTGAAACAGCATGCCCAACGGATTTCTTAAGTGTTAGAGTATATTTAGGAAGTGAGACAACTAGAAGTCTCGGACTAACATATTAACAAAAACTTCAGGATCTACATTGTCTGAAAACAATGTAAATCCTGAAGTTTTATTGTAGTTTTAGTAAGCATTTAAAGTGCGGTCGGAGAGACTCGAACTCTCATGAGGGTTGCTCGCTAGAACCTAAATCTAGTGCGTCTACCAATTTCGCCACGACCGCGCGGATTATTATATCTATAACAAGAGTATCAAAATCAAGCTCTTTTGGCAAGTAAAAAAGAATAGGTTGTTTAAATACCAAACAACCTATCCTATGCACGACAAAACTTAGTTAACTGTCACCCAATCAACGTCTACGTTTTCAAGAATAATTGATGAGTTATAAATTTGAAGAATAATTACTAAAAATACTAAAAATAAACCCATAAAAACTCCCATTACTGGAGTGGTACCCCAACCTGGAGCCACTTTTCCATACTCGGCGTTTAGTGGTCTTAAAATTTCTCCTAATCGCGTTCTTAAGGCCATAATTTTAAAGTAATAAAAAATTAAGATTGTAAAATACTTAGTTATGGAGCAATATCTAACAACATAATATACATTATAGACAATGTTTTCACTTCTAACCTACTTTTTTACACAGAGATTTTCTGTTTTATGGAAACCGCAACAATTTTAAGTATTTTTATTTTAGGCTTACTTCTAGGAGTTACGGGCTACTCAGTTTATACTGCATTCGGGCCCGTTTCTAAAGGACTTCGTGATCCCTTTGAAGAACATGAAGAATAAAAAATTTATCAAAAAAGTCATTCCGACGTTATGCGTGAATGATTTTTTTGATAAATTTTTTGCTTAGACTAATAATCTATAGTCTACTTTTTTACAATTCTTGGCGGATCTCTAAAGAAGATCGCGAAGAAAATTACAACTAATGTTCCAATTAGTAAAAATGTGTATACTAACGCTTCCATTTGTAAACAGAATTTTTAAAAAATAATTTGTTTTCCAACTTGATTAAACAATACCTTGCTTCTTAGTTGACTTATCACCAAGCTTTTGGAAAGCACCGAACTCAACCTGCTCTAAAACTTCAGCACCAATACCAGCAAACACATCTCTGAATAGAGTACGTCCACCATGCCATAAGTGACCAAGGAAGAATAATAAAGCAAAATTTGCATGACCAAAAGTATACCAACCTCGTGGGCTACTTCTGAATACACCATCTGACTCTAATGTAGTTCGATCAAACTCGAATACCTCACCTAATTGAGATTTTCTTGCATATTTCTTAACTGTTGGAGCATCTGTAAATACTTGGCCGTTTAACTTACCACCATAGAAGTTACAACTTACACCAACTTGCTCGATACTATACTTTGACTCCGCACGACGGAATGGGATATCCGCACGTACAATACCATCTTTATCAACTAAAATAACTGGGAATGTTTCAAAGAATGCCGGCATACGACGCACAGTTAACTCTCGGCCTTCTTTATCCTGGAAAACCGGGTGTCCTAGCCACGCTTCAGCAATACCATCTCCTTTGTTCATCGGACCAGCACGGAATAAACCACCTTTCGCTGGGTTATTTCCAATGTAATCATAGAACGCTAGTTTATCTGGGATTCTTGACCAAGCTTGGCTTAAAGATAAACCTTCGCTTAGTGAAGATTCTACTCGTCGCTCAATCTCTTGCTGGAAGTAACCACTATCCCACTGGTAACGCGTTGGACCAAATAATTCAATTGGTGTTGTAGCTGCACCATACCACATCGTACCTGAAGTAATAAATGCAGCAAAGAATACTGCTGAGATACTACTTGAAAGAACTGTTTCAATGTTACCCATACGAAGAGCTCGGTAAAGTCTCTGTGGTGGACGAATTGTAAGGTGGAATACACCTGCTAAAAGCCCAAGAATACCAGCTGCAATGTGGTGAGATGCAATACCGCCTGGATTAAATGGGTTAAACCCTTCTGCACCCCAAGCAGGAGCAACTGCTTGAACACGGCCAGTAATACCATAAGCATCTGATACCCAAATACCAGGACCAAAAGTACCTGTTACGTGGAACGCACCAAATCCAAAACAAAGTAAACTTGAAAGGAATAAGTGAATACCAAAAATCTTTGGAAGATCTAAAGCAGGCTCGCCTGTACGTGGATCTCTAAATAATTCTAGATCCCAATATACCCAGTGCCAAATTGCTGCTAAGAAACACATACCTGAAAGGACAATGTGTGTTAGCGCAACACCTTCAAAACTCCAAATACCAGGATTCGAAACACTTTCTCCTGTAATACTCCATCCACCCCAAGAATCTGTTACTCCTAAGCGGGCCATAAAAGGCATCACAAACATACCCTGACGCCACATAGGGTTAAGAACAGGATCCGAAGGATCAAAAACTGCAAGCTCGTATAAAGCCATTGAACCAGCCCAACCTGCAACTAATGCTGTATGCATTAGGTGAACTGCAATTAGTCGGCCAGGATCGTTTAAAACTACTGTATGAACACGATACCAAGGTAGTGCCATTTTCTCTTTTCCTCCGTTAGAAAAATTCTTAACTTTCTTACAAATATAAAATTACAAATGTAACTTAACTAGATAAAATTGTACAACGAAATGATCTATTTTTTACTTTTAAATTAATTATTTCGAAAATTCAAAAGCTTTATAACAATCACGATACTAAATACAAAAACATTTAATGAAAAAAAATGTAGTTTGCAAAATGTAAGTTTTTTAGTACACTTCATATTGGTTAAGACAAGCGAGTGTAGCTCAGGGGTAGAGCGCAACCTTGCCAAGGTTGATGTCGCGCGTTCGAATCGCGTCACTCGCTCATTTACAAGTACTGATTTAATTAAGTTGTTAAAGCTTAAAAAACACTGGACAAAGGTATACAACTCGGATTATTATTCTTAATTGAGAGTACTTAATTTTCCTCAGTAGCTCAGGGGTAGAGCGGTCGGCTGTTAACCGGTTTGTCGTAGGTTCAAATCCTACCTGGGGAGATAACCTAATATTTTTATTACGTATATATGTAAAAGAATAAAAAAACCCAGACTCTCTAAAAATTAGAAAGTCTGGGTTTTTATTTTTTTGGTTATTCCTACGCTGGAACAGCATTAAAAACACCTGTTAGGATAACTAGAGCAGACCATAAGCCTGCACCACTCCAAACAATACCTTGTGATTTTTCCCATTCACCAGGCGTCGCTAAAATAACTGGTACAGCGACTACCATAGCAAATGATACAATGATAAGAAGAACAACAAATAATGGGAGAATTCCAACCACGTTACTTTTTCTCTTTTTTAACTTTAATGTTAAAGAACATTGTATACTACAATTCCTCTTTTTTTTAAATTTAGAATAGTTGCAAAATCTAAACATATATTTTTCCCAAATTGTGGGAGATTTATAAACCACCCAAATTGAAAAAAATAGTTTTCATATTTTGACCAAACCCTTTTTATGTTTTTAAACTTAATATGTATCCTATAATATTAAGAAGTTTAGTTTTTCTAATAAATTGTATATTCAAATGGATGTAAATTTTTTATTATCTGCTCTACCTGAGCCGTATGCAGCATTCCGACCAATTGTTGACGTAATGCCAGCTATTCCAGTATTCTTTCTATTACTAGCGTTTGTTTGGCAAGCGTCGGTTGGTTTTAGATAATGTAACTGGAATAAATTAGTTCGTATTATCTAATTTCTCGTACTAATTTTAAAACGAAAACTTCGTTTTAAAATCCAAACTCTATTTATTTATATCACGTAAAAAATAGAGTTTCGAAATTTTGTCGATCAGCGTAGCAAAAAAAAGTTCTTGTAAAACAATTTTAAGTATGGTTGATACAGCTTCAAAAACTGGATTTATCTCTCAAATTATTGGACCTGTAGTAGACGTAGAATTCCCAGGTGGTGAATTACCGACGGTTTACAGCGCAATTGTTGTTGGTGAAGGTGAAAGTAGTGTTACATGTGAAGTACAACAACTTCTAGGTAGTAACAAAGTTCGTGCCGTTTCAATGACATCAACAGATGGTCTGAAGCGTGGAGCGGCCGTTGTTAATACAGGTGCACCGATTACTGTTCCCGTTGGTGTTCCAACTTTAGGGCGAATTTTTAACGTTCTAGGTGAGCCAGTAGATGAAATGGGTCCATGTGAAGCAACTGCAGGTTTACCAATTCACCGTGCAGCACCTGCTTTTACAGACTTAGATACAAAGCCATCTGTTTTCGAAACTGGAATTAAAGTAGTTGATCTTTTAGCACCATACAAGCGAGGTGGTAAAATTGGATTATTCGGTGGTGCTGGTGTTGGTAAAACAGTACTAATCATGGAATTAATCAACAACATCGCCCGAGCACATGGTGGTGTATCAGTTTTCGGTGGTGTAGGTGAGCGTACTCGTGAAGGAAACGATCTATATGCCGAAATGAAAGAGTCTGGTGTAATCGATGAGAAGAAACTTGATAACTCAAAAGTAGCTCTAGTTTATGGTCAGATGAACGAACCACCTGGTGCACGTATGCGAGTTGGATTAACAGCTTTAACAATGGCTGAGTACTTCCGTGATGTAAACAAGCAAGACGTTTTATTATTCATTGATAATATTTTCCGTTTTGTACAAGCTGGTTCAGAAGTATCTGCACTACTAGGTCGTATGCCATCAGCGGTTGGGTACCAACCAACACTAGCAACTGAAATGGGTGTACTTCAAGAACGTATTACATCAACAACAGAAGGTTCGATTACTTCAATCCAAGCGGTTTATGTACCTGCGGATGATTTAACAGATCCAGCACCGGCTACAACTTTCGCACACTTAGATGCAACAACAGTATTATCTCGTGGTTTAGCGTCTAAAGGAATCTACCCAGCAGTAGATCCACTTGACTCAACGTCAACAATGCTTCAACCTGAAATCGTTGGTGCAGAACACTACGCAACAGCACAAAACATCAAAGAAACTCTTCAACGTTACAAAGAGCTTCAAGATATTATTGCAATTTTAGGTTTAGACGAGCTTTCAGAAGAAGATCGACTAACAGTTGCGCGTGCACGTAAAGTGGAGCGTTTCTTATCGCAGCCTTTCTTCGTTGCTGAAGTATTTACTGGATCACCAGGAAAGTACGTTTCGCTAGCAGATAGTATTGATGGTTTCAATCGACTTTTAGGTGGTGAATTCGATGATTTACCAGAGCAATCATTCTATCTTGTTGGAGATATTAACGAAGCAATCGAAAAAGCTGCAAAAATTAACGCTAAATAGATAATATGAGTTTGAATGTTCGTGTAATCACGCCAGACCGCATAGTTTGGGATGCGAATGCGGAAGAATTAATTCTTCCTAGTAGTACAGGTCAGTTAGGTATTCTAACTGACCACGCTCCTTTACTAACAGCACTTGATATCGGTGTAATGCGTTTAAAAACTGGTGGAAACTGGATTTCTTTCGTTCTAATGGAAGGATTCGCCGAAGTTGAAGATAACAAAATTACAATTCTTTGTAATGGAGCTGAAGAAGGCGCATCAATTGATGCTTCTACAGCTCAAGCAGCTTTAGAAAAAGTTACCTTACTTGTTGACGAAGCAGCCACAAAGAAAGAAAAAATTGAAGCTACAATTGAACTTCGAAAGGCAAAAGCACGCTTACAAGCAGTTGCCTAAATAAAAAAGATTATCCGGCGTAAAATTTTTACGCCGGATAATCTTTTCTAAATTCTTTTTAAACAGAATTATAAAGTTTCAAATTTATCTGCTGTTAAGACTTGAACTTTACCATTCTCATCTACATCAACAACCGCAGCGTCACCGGATTGTAGACGTTCAGAAAGTACCTCTTCTGATAAGCTATCCTCAAGTAAACGCATCACTGCACGACGGAGCGGTCGAGCACCGTAAGCAGGGTTATAACCTTCATCAATTAAACGAGCTTTAAATCTATCGGTTACAGCAAGTTCAATCCCTTTCTGTGAAATTCTATCAAAAACTTCTTTTAACATAATTTCAGCAATTTCCCCAACCTCAGATTTAGTTAGTTGTCTGAAAACAATAATTTCATCTAAACGGTTTAAAAACTCCGGTCTAAAATACTGCTTTAATTCCTCATTTACTAAGGACTTAATACGGTTGTAAGCTGAATTATCTTGGTCTTCACCTAGTTCAAACCCTAATCCACCACCACCTTTTTCAATCACTTTCGAACCGATGTTCGAAGTCATGATTAATAGTGTATTTTTAAAATCAATTACTCGTCCCTTTGAATCTGTTAAACGACCATCTTCAAAAATCTGTAGCATTAAATTAAAAACATCTGGATGTGCCTTTTCAACCTCATCAAATAAAACAACAGTATATGGTCGACGTCTAACGGCTTCCGTTAATTGACCACCTTCGTTATAACCAACGTAACCTGGTGGTGAACCAATTAATTTCGAAACTGTATGTCTTTCCATAAATTCAGACATATCAAGTCGAATCATAGCCTCTTCTGAACCAAAGAAGTAAGTAGCTAATGCTTTGGTCAGCTCAGTTTTACCAACACCTGTTGGCCCAGAAAATAAGAAACTTGCGATAGGTCTATTTGGATTCTTTAGACCTACTCGCGCACGACGAATCGCCCGTGAAACTGCAACAACGGCCTCATCTTGTCCAATAATACGGCTATGTAAAGTTTCTTCCATTTGTAGAAGCTTCTCAGATTCACTCTTCGTTAGCTTATTAACCGGAATACTTGTCCAAGCAGCAACAATCTGAGCAATATCTTCTTCTGTAACTGTAGGAGTCGGTACAGAACTTGATGGATCTTTTGAAACTTGAATAACGGCATTAATTTGTGCGCGAACTTCCATTTCACGCTCACGTAATTGGCCTGCTTTTTCAAAATCCTGATTCCGTACTGCTTCATCTTTTGATTTTAAAACATCACGCAGTTCCTGATCTAAAAGTTTCGCAGCAGGAGGTAATTGTGAGTTTAATAAACGTACTCGAGACCCTGCCTCATCGATCAAGTCGATAGCTTTATCTGGTAAGAATCGATCAGCAATATACTGATCTGCAAACTTAGCCGCAGCAGCTAAAGCTTCATCAGAAATAACTAATTTGTGGTGACGCTCATAACGATCTCGTAAGCCATATAGAATTTCAATTGTTTCTTCAACTGTTGGCTCACCCACCATAACTGGTTGGAAACGACGCTCCAATGCAGCGTCTTTTTCAATATGTTTACGATACTCCTCGATTGTTGTAGCTCCGATACATTGAAGTTCGCCACGCGATAAAGCAGGCTTTAAAATGTTAGCGGCATCAATCGCACCTTCCGCAGCACCAGCACCAATAAGCGTATGAACCTCATCGATAACTAAGATAATATTATTAGCTGTTCGAACTTCGTCCATAATCTTTTTTAGACGCTCTTCAAATTCGCCTCGGTACTTCGTACCAGCAATTAGTAGTCCAATATCTAATGCAACAACACGCTTATCTTCTAAGGTATCTGGAACATCTCGATTTGCGATACGTTGAGCTAAGCCTTCAGCAACTGCTGTTTTACCAACCCCCGGCTCACCAATTAAAACTGGATTGTTCTTTGTCCGACGTCCTAAAATTTGAATAACACGTTCAATTTCTTTACTTCGTCCAACTACCGGATCCAATCTTCCTTCTGTGGCTTTTTGGGTTAAATTAGTACCAAACTCTTCTAATGTAGGCGTTTTACTACGAGTTGTGCTGCTGTTACCAGCGGCAACATCCGTTGATTCACCTAATGAGCGAATAATTTGGCTACGTACTTTTGAAAGGTCAACCTCTAAATTTTCAAGCACACGTGCAGCAACACCTTCTCCTTCTCGAATTAATCCAAGTAACAGATGCTCTGTACCAATATAGTTATGACCTAATTGACGAGCTTCTTCAAGAGATAATTCAAGAATTCTTTTCGCACGAGGAGTAAATGGTATTTCCACCGCAACAAATCCGGAACCCCGCCCAATAATCTTTTCAACTTCAACACGTGCATCTTTTAAATTAACACCCATTGATTTTAAAATTTTTGGACCAATACCTGTACCTTCACCAATTAAACCTAGTAAAATTTGCTCAGTACCAACAAAATTGTGACCCAATCTTCGAGCTTCCTCTTGGGCAAGCATGATAACCTTGATTGCTTTCTCTGTAAAGCGTTCAAACATCTAGCTTCTAAAATAAAATTATCAATATCTTTGATGCTAAAATTATACCATAAAAAGTATTTAGGAAATAGTTTCATTAATAAAACACGACATTAAATAAAAATTTATATTTTATTAGAAGAAAATTCGAATAAAAATACATATTTACCGTCATTCGTTCTATAAAAACAGTTCCAACCATACCAAATTGGATGAAACAAAAACTAACAAATCACTATTAAATTTCGTTTTTATAATTTAGTAATTTATTTATCGGAAACAATAGTATAATTATTTCCATAAGGTAAATATTAATTTACGTAATCTACTTAATTATGTTTAATTGGAATATTGTTGCTCAATTACTGAGCCTAGCACTAGTAACACTTTCAGGACCAGCTGTGATTTTCTTACTATACTTCAAGCGTGGAAACCTTTAATTAAAGTTACCAGACCAAGGAGCACTCTTTCTTTAAAAAAGATTTGTTTGCCACCTTGGTCTTTTTGTATAAAATTCCTTTTAGATTCTATACAAAAAGAATTAACGTATTCCACTTGGAAAAAGTCGAACATAACGATGAGGCTCAACACCAACAGAAATACTTTTCAGTTGATAATGGCTAATCAATTGATGTTGTAACTTCCTTACCTCCCGCGAACGTGGTAACAAATTTATTGCTCGCTTTTTCGATTGAATTATTTCATCAATTAAAAATTGCGTTTCTTCTAGAGGTGAAAATAGTTGTCCACTTGCCCGCTTAATACGATCATCGTTTTTAAATTCAGAACCCGAGGAATTTCGAATCACAATCTGTTTTAAAGCTTTAGCAATTTGTAGCAAGCTATTATTTGGAATAGTTGAAATATTAATATTACGAGAGCTGGAAATTTGGCGTAATTTCTTATTATTTTTAATTAAGTTTCCTAAAGCTAAAACATTATCTGCATATTGAACCTCACGCGTAACGATAATTGGTAAATCTAAAGTTTTTATTAAAGAACAAAGATCTTGGCTATTTATCCCATAAACATATAAAAAAATAAAGCGCTCACCTAGTTCTTTTTTTACCAAAGAATTATTTTTATTCGACTTTTTAGATTTTACATATTCATCTCTACCTAACTGAGAAGGATTTGTTTTTGACTTTTTATACCCCGGATTAGTGAAATTTGAAGAATTTTCAATTCCATATAGACTTTCGTCCTCTTTATTAGAATGCGTAAGGCTACATTTTACAATACCACGATCAAATGGGGATAGCTCACGTTTTTGCAAAGCTAAATTTTGCCCTTGTAAAAGTAAATCCACAGAACGCTCAATATTATCATGAATTACCCATGTTTTGACATTATGAATCTCTACGGCAATTTCAAAAGTTGGTGGAGCTTTTCTTTCTAATATACTTTTAGATGAGCCTCTTCGACGAGCTTCCTCATCACCCAGCGTCACATATTGAATCCCTCCAATGAGATCAGTTAACGTAGGATTTTTGATTAAATTGTCGAGTGCACTTCCATGCGCAGTACCAACTAATTGAACCCCTCGTTCAGCAATGGTGCGGGCAGCCGTCGCTTCTAATTCAGTACCAATTTCGTCAATAATTATAATTTCAGGCATATGGTTCTCCACCGCTTCAATCATAACCTGATGCTGATTTTGAGGATTTCGAACTTGCATACGTCGAGCTTTTCCAATGGATGGATGAGGCAAATCACCGTCGCCGGCAATTTCATTCGATGTATCAATAATAATCACCCTTTTATTCATATCATCAGATAAAACACGAGCAATTTCACGTATTGCTGTTGTCTTTCCGACACCAGGTCGACCAAGTAATAAAATGGATTTTCGTTTTTCTAAAAGATCGCATATTATATTTACAGTCCCAAAAATGGCGCGACCTATACGGCAGGTTAGACCAATCACTCCACCATTACGATTTCGCAAGGCACTAACGCGGTGTAAAGTTTTCTCGATCCCAGCCCGATTATCACCACTAAATTTTCCAAGGCGCTTTAAAACGTATTCTAAATCTTGCCAAACGATTGTTTTGTAAGATAAATATTTAGTACCAGTTGCAAAACGCGCTTCAGGGCGGCGGCCAATATCTAACACAATTTCAATTAACTGTGTTCTCATTTCCGTAGTTCGGAGGGGCTTACTAATAAATTCAGGTAATATATCTAAAAGTTGATTTAAATTATCAGCAAGAAGCATACTCTTCTGTATTGTATAGGGGTAAATGAATTAGGATTTTAATTTTTATTTAATCTAAATTATTAAACCGACTAACGAAATTAAATCGAAAATGTAAGCTATTAGATTAGAAGGTTTTTAAACAAACCCCTAAAGTGAGGATGATTTTTATAAAAACCCGCATACTAATGATATAATATTAATTATATAAAATATTCCTTTTATACTTTATATTTTACCATTGGGAAGTAACCCAACGTAACTACAATAAGCAGTAAACAGTACTAACTTTCGCGATTTGTTATATATATATATGTCCCACTTCAGTAAAATTAAGACTAAATTATATGATCGCAATATTCTGAAAAAGAGTCTTTCAGATTTAAAATTAGAATGGACCGAACAAAATCAACAAATTGTCGGTTACCAAAAGCAAACTCATGACGCCGAAATTATCGTAAAGCAATCAAATAATTACGATATTGGTTTTAAATGGAATGGTGTTGAATATGAACTTGTTACGGATTTAATGTTTTGGGCACAGCCTTATTCTGTGGACAAATTTTTAAACCAAATTAATCAACGTTATGCATATAATTCAATTGTGCAAGTAAGTGAAAGAGAAAACTTTAACTTTACACAATCTGAAAATTCGCAGGATGGTTCAATTCGAGTTCTTTTAACTCGTTATAAATAACAGTTATATGTACCGAAGAAATTGACTTATTAGATAGTTAACGGGACAATTTCTTCGGTATATATATATTAACAAAATTAAAAATTTAAATTTTTGCTTGCGAAAATTTGAATTACTCGCTATGATTTTAATATGGCTCAGTAGCTCAGTTGGTTAGAGCAGGGGACTCATAAGCCCAAGGTCGCAGGTTCAAGTCCAGCCTGAGCCAATTACTTTATTAAGAGAGTAGCTAAATAATTTTCACTTCAATAAATAAAAATAGTTTAAATGGGTGTTAAAACAATTCTTTACCAAGAAGATGCACGGAAAGCTTTGGAACGTGGGATGGATATTTTAGCTGAAGCAGTTTCTGTAACATTAGGTCCTAAAGGACGAAATGTAGTGTTAGAAAAAAAATTTGGAACACCGCAAATCGTTAATGATGGGGTAACGATTGCCAAGGAGATTAATTTACAAGATACACTGGAAAATACTGGTGTTTCGCTTATTCGCCAAGCGGCTTCAAAAACAAATGATGTCGCTGGCGACGGCACTACTACAGCAACTGTTTTAGCTTATGCAATAATTAAGCAGGGAATGCGCAACGTTGCAGCAGGGGCAAATCCAATTGTTTTAAAACGAGGAATTGAAAAAGCAACGCAATTTGTTGTGCGAAAAATTATGGACTATGCCCGTCCTATTGAAAATTTGACAGATATTACGCAAGTTGCGCAAATATCTGCAGGGAATGATGCGGAAGTAGGAAGTTTAATTGCCAATGCTATTGATAAGGTTGGACGCGAAGGGCTAATATCTCTTGAAGAAAGTAAATCTACCGCAACAGAACTCGAAATTACAGAGGGTATGGGTTTTGACCGAGGTTTTATTTCGGGGTATTTTGTGACAAATACGGAAAGAATGGAAGTGGTTTTAGACAACCCTTATATTTTATTAACCGATAAAAAGATTACAGTTGTCAAACAAGATTTAGTTCCAACATTAGAATTAGTCTCTAAAACGAATCAACCATTATTAATTATTAGTGATAATGTCGAAAAAGAAGCTTTAGCAACATTAATTGTTAATAAACTAAGAGGTATTTTAAATGTGGTTGCTGTGCGCGCACCTGGATTTGGTGATCGTAGAAAAGCTATACTTCAAGATCTTGCAGTACTGACAGGAGGTGATGTTATTACAGCAGATGCTGGACTTAGCCTAGAACGTATGGACATCGAAAATTTAGGTGTTGCGAGACGGGTAGTTGTAGGAAAAGAGAACACGACAATTATCTCTGATAGCAATAAACAAGAAGTCCTAGCACGTTGCGAACAACTAAGGCGACAAATGGAAACAAGTGATTCAACTTATGAAAAAGAAAAACTACAGGAACGTTTAGCAAAATTAACTGGTGGAGTTGCCGTTATTAAAGTTGGTGCAGCAACTGAAACTGAAATGAAAGATCGTAAACTACGATTAGAAGATGCTGTAAATGCTACAAAAGCTGCCGTAGAAGAAGGTATCGTACCTGGTGGCGGAACTACTCTAATTCACATTGCAGCCGAATTACTCGAATGGGTAAAAGAAACATTAACCGGAGATGAATTGCTAGGTGGTTTAATTGTAGAAAAAGCTCTTCAGGCACCACTTAAAAAAATTGCTTTAAACGCAGGAGAAAACGGATCGATTATTGTTGAAAGAATTAAAGAATCTGATTTTGAAATTGGATATAATGCTGCAACAAATGAAATTGTTGATATGTATGAGGCAGGAATTATTGATCCTGCCAAAGTTACTCGTTCAACATTACAAAATGCGGCGTCAATCGCAAGTATGATTCTAACAACAGAATGTATAATTGTTGATAAAAATAAAGAAACAAAATAATAAAGTAATTTAATATCCCAATTTCCGTATGGCCTCAGCTTTCTCTTCCCAATTTCGACAAAAATACGGGATTTTTCCCGTTCGTACAAATTCTGTAACGGATGATGAAATGGCATTATCGGAGCACATTGAAGAATTTAGCCAACGACTAATATTTTGTTTAGTTCTGTTAACTTGTACAACCCTTTTATGCTTTATTGATGTGAAAGAGATTGTTCGTATATTCCAAGCTCCTGCGGAGGGAATTAAATTTCTTCAATTTTCGCCTGGTGAATATTTTTTCGCGTCAGTAAAGATAGCCTTTTTTGGTGGAATTTTGATAAGCAGCCCGGTTGTAATTTATCAAATTTTACTATACACATTACCAGGCTTAACAAAAAAAGAACGAGATGTCATTTTACCAATGACCATTGGTTCAGGTGTACTTTTTAGTGGTGGCCTTTGGTTTTCCTACGCTTTTTTAGTGCCCGCAGCCTTAAAATTCTTTATTGCTTACGGAAGTGATGTAGTGGAACCATTTTGGTCCTTTGACCAGTACTTTAATTTTGTCGCAGTATTAATTTTTTCAACGGGACTAGCTTTTCAAGTACCAGTAATTCAGATTGTAATTGGCTTGCTCGGAATTATATCTGGAAAAATGATGTTAAGCTCGTGGAAGTATGTCATTGTTATTTCGACAATTTTAGGAGCTATTATTACCCCCTCAACAGATCCCATTACACAAATTTTATTATCTGGAGCTTTATTAGCGTTATATCTAAGTGGAGCTGGAGTGCTAATTCTTCTTAAGAAATAATCTTTCCTTGTAATTTATTGCAAATGTAATGGTATTCTATTAGTAGTGCATATATAATACAATGTGTAAGAAATATATTTATATCTATTTGACGTTCCATGCAGATTTCAAAATTCTTTAAATTTGTCTTTATTAGTGTAAGTCTTTGTGGATCATTACTGTTTCCTCAAATGGCTAACGCTTATCCCGTGTTTGCGCAGCAAGCTTACGATAACCCGCGTGAAGCAACAGGAAGAATCGTGTGTGCAAACTGCCATTTAGCCCAAAAACCAACAGAGGTTGAAGTGCCACAAGCAGTACTTCCAGACACAGTATTCGAAGCTGTTGTGAACATTCCTTATGATACGAAAGTACAACAAGTAACGGCTAGTGGTGCACCGGGTCCTTTAAATGTAGGAGCGGTAGTTATTTTACCAGAAGGTTTTAAACTAGCGCCTAAAGGTCGTATGTCCGACGAACTTAAAGCAAAAACTAAAGGCGTGTTTGTTCAACCTTACAGTAAAACTCGTCCTAATATCCTAGTGGTAGGTCCGATTTTAGGTGAAAAGAATCGTGAAGTTACTTTCCCAATTCTAGCACCAGATCCTGCCCAAGATAAAAGTGTTCACTACCTAAACTATCCAATTTATGTAGGAGCAAACCGCGGTCGTGGTCAAGTTTACCCTAGTGGAGAAAAGAGTAATAATAACACTTTCACATCAACAGCTGCAGGAAAAGTTACAGCAATTGAAGCTGGTGATAAAGGGACAACACGAGTTACAATTCAAACCGCTGCTGGTGAAGCTAAGGAGCAAACTGTTCCTGCTGGATTAAAAGTAAGTGTAAAAACTGGCGATGTTATCCAAGCTGATCAAGCTCTATCATACAATCCAAATGTAGGTGGATTTGGACAGGCTGAAACTGAAGTTATTTTACAAAGTCCAAACCGAGTAAAAGGAATGATAGCATTCTTCTTTACGGTTACAGTTGCGCAAATTCTACTTGTTTTAAAGAAAAAGCAATTCGAGAAAGTACAAGCAGCAGAAATGAACTTCTAATTAAATTTAAAGTTTAGTTAAGCAAAAAAAAAGAACTGGATTCTAATAAAATCCAGTTCTTTTTTTTACTATGACCGTACAATCTTATCTGTTGTACTCACAAATACAAGAGCAGCTGAAATTGGAACTACAATAACTACAACAGCTAAAATCACACTACTTAAAAATGCGCTTAATGATGGCGTCATATCTTTAATCTTGGTTAAACTAACGAATGATTGAAAGTTCAAATTGAACTTTATAATAACTATAATTGTAGCATAAAATATTGATAAAACACCTGAAATTAGTTTTTACCAATAACAAATGGTAATAAAGCTGCAATTCTAGCTTGTTTAATCAGTTTTGTAACTTTTTTTTGTTGTTTTGATTTTAAACCAGTTAAACGACGTGGCAGAATTTTACCTTGTTCATTTACAAAATTACTTAAAATACTGACGTCTTTATAATTTAAAGAATTATTTACCTCTTCACCCAGATTTGCTTTAATTGGATTTTTATACATAAGTTAGCTATTTAATTTCTTTAAAGATTTCATGTTGTTTTGTCACTGGCGAATATTTTTTCAATTCTAAACGATCAGTCGTATTACGACGATTTTTCGTTGTATGGTAACGATAAACACCCTGCTCACACTTGTGCTCTAGGGTAACTTGAACTCGTGCTCCTTTTTTTGCCACTTGAAGATAATATGTAAAATTTAAAATATTTAATGATTTAATTAGTGAACTTAATTTTTCGTCCCTAATTAGATGCCTACAATACTATTGTAGTTATCAATTTATCTCTTGTCTAGCACTTGATCCTATAATTTCGGTATTTACAATTAAAAATTATTTGGTATTATATTGTATATGAATAAATGTTTTCATTAAGCTGGTGTAGCTCAATTGGTAGAGCAACTGATTTGTAATCAGTCGGTTATGAGTTCAAGTCTCTTCACTAGCTAGTAAATTGTAAATAAATTTTTGTCTTATGATAAACTTGTTATATATTTAGATAGCAAACGTTTACAATAATTAAAAGTAAGTTTTTTTTATCTTATGGGAACATTAATAGCAACATTAGCAGGAGCTATCTATACCTTCTTAAGGTTTTATCAAATCGCATTAATACTTCGTCTTTATTTAACTTGGTTTCCCAACTTAAATATATATTCACAGCCATTCTTTACCCTAGTTAAATTAACAAACCCCTATCTTCGCATCTGGCGTGGTGTAATGCCACCAGTAGGAGCATTAGATTTTTCACCAATTATGGGCTTTATGATTATTTCTTTTATGGAAGACATTTGCGCCACATTAGCCGGTTACCGTTAAGTCTAACTTTTACCAACGCCAAATTAAAAAAGTCTTTGCGGGTAACGATTTTTAACTAATATTCAAATAAATTTTTTAAAATCATTAATAAGTTATTAAAAACACGCCATGGAGAAACAAACAAATGATTCTGAAAAAGTACTTGAAGAGATCGTTGTTACACCCTATAAATACGGCTTCAAAACTGAAATTGAGAATGAAAATTTCCCAAAAGGGTTAAATCAAGAAATTGTAGACCAAATAAGCCGAAAAAAGGACGAACCTCTATTTATGAGCCAATTTCGTGCGCAAGCTTTTTCACAGTGGCAAAAAATGCCAAGCCCTGATTGGGCGTACCTCGGAATCCCACCAATCGATTATCAAAATATCCAATATTACTCTGTCCCAAAAACAAAAAAGAAGCTAGGGAGTTTAGACGAGGTTGACCCCGAGCTTTTAAAAACATTTGACAAGTTAGGTGTTTCACTAAATGAACAAAAACGTTTAACCAATGTCGCGGTCGACGCTGTTTTTGACAGTGTATCAATTGGATCAACTTTTAAAGTTGAACTTCAACGAGCAGGTGTGATCTTCTGTTCATTTGCAGAAGCTGTTGAACGTTATCCCGAGTTGATTAAAAAGTATTTAGGAAGTGTTGTCCCAATTGGCGATAATTTCTTTGCCGCTTTAAATTCAGCTGTTTTTAGTGATGGCTCGTTTTGTTATGTTCCAAAGGATGTTAAGTGCCCAATGGAATTATCTACGTATTTTCGAATTAATAACGAAGAAGCAGGCCAATTTGAGCGTACTTTGATTGTAGTTGAGGACAGAGGTGAGGTAGGTTATCTTGAAGGTTGTACAGCCCCACAATTCAGTACAAATCAACTCCATGCTGCAGTTGTCGAATTAATAGCATTCGAAGAAGCCGTTATCAAATACTCAACTGTCCAAAATTGGTATGCGGGAGATGAAAATGGTATTGGAGGCGTTTATAACTTTGTAACAAAACGAGGTTTATGTAGCGGGCGAAAAGCTCGAATTGCGTGGACTCAAGTGGAAACAGGGTCAGCTATTACTTGGAAATATCCGAGCTGTATTTTAGCAGGTGATTCGTCCATTGGTGAATTTTATTCTGTCGCCTTAACAACTAACAAACAAGAGGCGGACACAGGTACTAAAATGATTCATTTAGGATCAAATTCAAAAAGTCGGATTATTTCAAAAGGTATTTCAACGGGCAATTCAAAAAACAGTTATAGAGGACTTGTAAAAGTAAGTCCACGCGCTATTAATACGCAAAACTACTCACAGTGCGACTCTTTACTGATTGGAAAAGACTCAAGTGCAAATACCTTCCCCTATCTTGAAATTCAAAACAGCGAAACAAAAATTGAACACGAAGCTTCAACATCTAAAATCGCAGAGGAACAATTATTTTATCTATTGCAACGAGGAATTAGTATGGAAGAAGCAGTCGCCCTAATGGTAAATGGTTTTTGTAAAGAAGTATTTAACGAATTACCATTTGAATTTGCCTCAGAAGCCGATAGATTATTAAATCTAAAATTAGAAGGCTCGGTTGGGTAATCCTAAATCATCCTTTTTAAGATCTCTATTTAACACAGCCACTTATATCCTATAAAAATGAATTTTTTAAGTGATTTTATTCTTCTATTAAAAGCCCGTTATCCTCTTATTTACGTAGTTACGGCTGAAGAAGAGCGTATCGAATATCTACTAAAATATAGTACCAAAAAATATCTTTCAAGGGCTTATTATTCATGGGACTTCGTGGAAGGATATAAAGGAAATCCTAATGATACAGGGTTTGCCACAAAAAATCCATTAGAAGCATTAGAATTGCCGGATAAATTGACGCCCGAAACGGGGGCAGTTTTTGTTTTAAAAGATTACGATAATTTTTTAAAGGATTTTTCTGTTATCCGAAAATTAAAAAATTTAAGTAAAACCTTAAAAACGCAACCAAAGAACATAATTATTGTTTCTTCAGAATTAGTAATACCAGATCCGTTAAAGGATTTATTAGTAACTGTGGAATTCCCACTTCCGTCGTACCAAGAAATTTATGACGAGTTAACACGTTTAGTAAATTCTTTACAACAAACTGTTTCACCAGAAACAATTGGAAATTTATCTGTCGCATGCCAAGGGTTATCCATGGAACGTATCAGGCGCGTTTTATCAAAAGTAATCGCACAATATGGAGAAATTAGTGAGCAAAGCTCACCATTAATTCTAGAAGAGAAAAAACAAATTATTCAAAAAACACAACTCTTAGACTTCTGTTTAGCCGACAAAACATTGTCGGATCTAGGAGGTTTAAGTAATTTTAAAAATTGGCTTGGTCTAAGAGCAAATGCATTTTCCCAAGCAGCAATCGATTATGGACTTCCTTACCCAAAAGGGGTATTACTTGTAGGCGTACAAGGAACCGGAAAATCATTAGCTGCAAAAGTAATCGCACGCGAATGGAATTTACCACTTCTTCGACTTGACTTTGGAAGGTTATTCGCCTCATTAGTCGGACAATCAGAATCTCGTGCGCGTAATATGATTTCGATTGCTGAAGCTCTATCACCATGCATTTTATGGGTAGATGAAATCGATAAAGCTTTTGCAAACTCACAAAATAGTGGTGATAATGGAACAACGAATCGTGTCCTAGCAACATTTATCACTTGGTTGGCAGAAAAAAAGTCACCTGTTTTTGTTGTCGCTACTGCAAATAATATTGAATGGATTCCAGCTGAAGTTATTAGAAAAGGACGTTTTGATGAAGTCTTTTTCCTTGGTTTACCTAGTTTCGAAGAACGACGAGCAATTTTTGAAGTCCACTTGCAGAAGTCTCGACCTGACAATTATAAAAATTATGAATTGGAACTATTAAGTAAAATCACAAAAAACTATTCAGGAGCAGAGATTGAACAAGTTGTAATTGAAGCAATGCGAATTGGTTTTAATGAAAATCGAGAATTTACAACGGATGATCTAATAACTGTGGTTCAAAAATTTGTTCCTTTAGCACAAACGAAAAGTAGCAGTATTAAACAATTAATGCAATGGGCTGAATCCGGTAATGTTGCTCTTGCCTCAGGCCCAAATTAAAAAGCATGAATATATTAATCCGGTAGACGAAGAACTATGGTTTACAAACATTCCATTTTATGTTTAAGTAGTAATTAGTCATAAAGAAAAATTAATAAATAAAAAGTTTTAAATTCTTATTTTTACCTATTTATGAGTGTTTTAGAAAAAATTGTAAAAGAAAGTGACTTTTTTTACAAAAAAGAAAATTTACCCAAGTTTCGTGTCGGCGATACGGTTAAAGTAACCCTTTATCTAGAATTACCAAAAGCCGATGAAGCAAAAAAAGGAAAAGAACGGATTCAAGTTTATCAGGGTGTTATAATTTCAACACATAATAACGAAAATCCTACAAACGCAACTATTACCGTTAGAAAAATGTTCCAAGGTGGTGGTATTGAAAAAGTATTCCTTTTAAATTCTCCTTGGTTAAAAACTGTTGAGGTTTTAACATCTGCAAAAGTTAGACGAGGTAAACTTTATTATCTTCGTGATCGTGTCGGTAAGTCAGCGCGTTTAAAGCGATTATTCACCTAATTTAGGTTCGGACTGAATTTTAAATACAATTAAAGTCTATTTGCACAATGAATCAACGTACGTTATTACCTCTTATAATTGAACGTGGTTTTCCGATCTTAGCTTATTCAATCCCTCTAGCTGAATCCATATACTTTTTCGCACACCGAGTTTGTTTATATACAAATAACATTAGTCTAAAACTTTTGTTTTTACAGACGCTAAAACCAATTGCTATGTTTTATAGCAACAATTTATATGCGATCTTTTTTACCGTGTGTTATATCTTTGCAGCTTGTTCAGCTAATCGATTACCATTAAGCAGACTTCTTCCCACACGGGAAGGAAAACCTATTTGCTTAAACTTAAGCAAATTTACCCGTATAAATGTTATGCAAGCAATTTTGTTAGAGATTGTTATTGCAATGATTGGACAAATTTGGAATCTTTCCCCGACATTACTCAAGAATGGTCTTTTTGGAACTTTTGTTGCAAATGCCTGCTTAGTAGGTCTTGTAGGATTAATTGTCTATTCGTCGTTTATTATTGCTCTTGGTCGTTATCCAAGATTACCCGTAATAAGTGGCGCCGCTCGCGTACAACTACAAGGAGGATGGCTTAATTAATTATAATAAGTTAATCGAGATTAAGAGTAATTTAATCAGTAATAGAAAACTTATCTTATAATTAGTCCTTATAGAATAAAAGTTTGCCGATTAATATATTCAATCACTCGCTATAACGCGAAATAGTATGAGAGATTAATATTAGGTTGAATTTATAAATTTGTTTTTACATAATGTTCACATTAAAAATCCTAGTTTATACCGTTGTAATTTTCTTTGTATCGCTTTTCACATTTGGATTTTTATCAAACGATCCATCTAGAAACCCGAACCGTAAAGATTTAGAATAATTAGTTTAAATTCCGCCCAAAGGCTCATTAGCCTTTGGGCGGAATTTTTATTGATTAACATACTAATGCTAATGCGAAAACCTTAAAAAGATAACTCTACGAAGCCCCTAATTTATTAATAAAACAAGTATATTATTAATAATATGATTACTTGTTAAAAGTAAGACCTTGACAGAGGTTTTAGTTAACTGTTAATATCTAAACAGATTAAAAATTTAATTATTGAACAGATATAAAGAATACCATGGAGAGTTTGATCCTGGCTCAGGATGAACGCTGGCGGTATGCTTAACACATGCAAGTCGAACGAGAGTTTTTAACTCTAGTGGCGAACGGGTGCGTAATACGTGAGAATCTGCCCTTAGGAGAAGAATAACTACTGGAAACGGTAGCTAAGTCTTCATATGCCGAGAGGTGAAATAGTTTCAACTGCCTAAGGATGAGCTCACGCCTGATTAGCTTGTTGGTGAGGTAACGGCTTACCAAGGCCACGATCAGTAGCTGGTTTGAGAGAACGATCAGCCACACTGGGACTGAGACACGGCCCAGACTCCTCCGGGAGGCAGCAGTGAGGAATTTTCCGCAATGGGCGAAAGCCTGACGGAGCAATACCGCGTGAGGGATGAAGGATTTTGGTCTGTAAACCTCTTTTCTCAAGAAAGAAGTTCTGACGGTACTTGAGGAATAAGCATCGGCTAACTCCGTGCCAGCAGCCGCGGTAATACGGGGGATGCAAGCGTTATCCGGAATCATTGGGCGTAAAGCGCCTGTAGGTTGTTTAGTAAGTCTGTTGTTAAAGACCAGGGCTTAACCCTGGGAAAGCAATGGAAACTACTAGACTTGAGTATGGCAGGGGTAGAGGGAATTTCTAGTGTAGCGGTGAAATGCGTAGATATTAGAAAGAACACCGGCGGCGAAAGCGCTCTACTGGACCATTACTGACACTCAGAGGCGAAAGCTAGGGGAGCAAAAGGGATTAGATACCCCTGTAGTCCTAGCCGTAAACGATGGATACTAGATGTTGCGCAATTTGTGCAGTATCTTAGCTAACGCGTTAAGTATCCCGCCTGGGGAGTACGCTCGCAAGGGTGAAACTCAAAGGAATTGACGGGGGCCCGCACAAGCGGTGGAGCATGTGGTTTAATTCGATGCAACGCGAAGAACCTTACCAGGGCTTGACATACTACAAATCTTTTCGAAACGAAAGAGTGCCTTCGGGAATGTAGATACAGGTGGTGCATGGCTGTCGTCAGCTCGTGTCGTGAGATGTTGGGTTAAGTCCCGCAACGAGCGCAACCCTCATTTTTAGTTGCCAATTTATTGGGATTTCTAGAGAGACTGCCGGTGACAAACCGGAGGAAGGTGAGGATGACGTCAAGTCAGCATGCCCCTTATGCCCTGGGCCACACACGTGCTACAATGGCGAAGACAAAGAGTCGCAAACCTGCGAAGGCTAGCTAATCTCGTAAACTTCGTCTAAGTTCGGATTGCAGGCTGCAACTCGCCTGCATGAAGTTGGAATCGCTAGTAATCGCTGGTCAGCTATACAGCGGTGAATTCGTTCCCGGGCCTTGTACACACCGCCCGTCACACCATGGGAGCTGGTCATACCCAATATCGTTAGCCTAACCATTCGGAGGGCGGCGCTTAAGGTAGGGCTAGTGACTGGGGTGAAGTCGTAACAAGGTAGCCGTACTGGAAGGTGCGGCTGGATCACCTCCTTTTAGGGATATATGAAATTAACTCGAGGTTAATATCAACATTTTACTAGTTTAACTCATACAATTTTTTAATCTATTTTTGGGCTATTAGCTCAGGTGGTTAGAGCGCACCCCTGATAAGGGTGAGGTCCCAGGTTCAAGTCCTGGATGGCCCATCACGGGGGTATAGCTCAGTTGGTAGAGCGCTGCCTTTGCACGGCAGATGTCAGCGGTTCGAATCCGCTTATCTCCACAAACAGAAAAACAAAATTTAAATTGAAAATTTTTATAGTCAAAAAAGTCAAGCGAATAAGAGCTTACGACGGATACCTTGGTGTTCAGAAGCGATGAAGGGCGTGGCTACCAACGAAATGTTTCGGGGAACTGGAAGCAAGTTTTGATCCGAAAATTCCCGAATAAGGAAACTTCATGAACTACTTCTTGAATTCATAAAGAAGAAAGAGCAAACCTAGTGAATTGAAACATCTTAGTAACTAGAGGAAAAGAAAGCAAAAGCGATTCCCTGAGTAGCGGCGAGCGAAATGGGACCAGTCTAAACTCTATTTTTTAGAGGGTTGTGGGACAATGTTAATAAAGTCAATAAGTTAGGTGAAGCAGCTGGAATACTGCACCAAAGAGAGTGAAAGTCTCGTATTCGAAAACTATTATAGCTTTAAATTGTATCCCAAGTAGGAAGGGACACGTGAAACCCCTTTTGAATTTGCGAGGACCACCTCGTAAGACTAAATATTCCTGAATAACCGATAGTGAACCAGTACCGTGAGGGAAAGGTGAAAAGAACCCCGGGAGGGGAGTGAAATAGAACATGAAATCGTAAGTTTACAAGCAGTAGAAGAGCGACTTAACGCTCGACTTCGTGCCTGTTGAAGAATGAGCTGGCGACTTGTAGGCTATGGCAAGGTTAAAATAAGAAAATATTGGAGCCAGAGTGAAAGCGAGCTTGATAAGAGCGTTAAGTCATAGTTTACAGACCCGAACCCGGATGATCTAACCATGGCCAGTGTGAAGCTTAGGTAACACTAAGTGGAGGTACGAACCGACTGTTGTTGAAAAAACAGCGGATGAGTTGTGGTTAGGGGTGAAATTCCAATCGAATCCGGAGCTAGCTGGATCTCCCCGAAATGCGTTGAGGCGCAGCGACTAATATTTCTTTTTAGGGGTAAAGCTACTGTTTTGGTGCGGGCTGCGAGAGCGGTACCAAATCAAGGCAAACTCTGAATACTAAAATGTTTAATTAGTTAGTGAGACATTGGGGGATAAGCTTCAATGTCAAGAGGGAAACAGCCCAGATTACCAGTTAAGGCCCCTAAATAATTACTAAGTGATAAAGGAGGTGGGAGTGCATAGACAATCAGGAGGTTTGCCTAGAAGCAGCAATCCTTTAAAGAGTGCGTAATAGCTCACTGTTCGAGTGCTCCTGCGCCGAAAATGAATGGGACTAAGTRATTTGCCGAAGCTGTAAGATGTTAAAACATCGGTAGGGGAGCGTTCTACATTAGTTTGAAGCGTTAGCGGAAGCGGGCGTGGACAAGGTAGAAGTGAGAATGTTAGCTTGAGTAGCGAAAACATTGGTGAGAATCCAATGCCCCGAAAACCCAAGGGTTCCTCCGGAAGGCTCGTCCGCGGAGGGTGAGTCAGGTCCTAAGGTGAGGCTAATAGCGTAATCGATGGATAACAGGTTAATATTCCTGTACTGTTTATTGTTGGTAAAGGGGGACGGAGAAGGCTAGACCAGCCGAATGTTGGTTATCGGTTTAAGTATTCAAGGTGTTGAGGAACGGTGAAAACGTTCTGAGCTGAGATATGAATAGGAAAGTGTTAAGACACTGAAC